GCCCCCTACATTAGATTAGTAGAAGTCAGCGGCTGAGTTAGCCTAGCCTACCCGTATATACTATAGTATAGTATAGTATAGTATAGTAGGCGAGCGAGTTAGCGAAGACGCGTCAGGCTAATAGATAAGAGAGCGTCGGTGCGTAGCCTTCATTCTACTACGCTACGCAAAGGTTACGAAGTCACGTCAGCTCGACGTTAGGAGAGTCAAGGGGGAACACCCTACATAGAAGAACCGCTGTTCGCTGACTTTCTAAGGTATAACCTTTCGCTCCCCTACTGAAAAGGGGCAAAGCCGCTTCGCACCACTGATAGACTACTTAAGATTCAATTCAAAAGGCGCTACTTAGTTTCGCAAGCCTTTGTCATTGTCAGTCAACTAAGTAGGGCGAACAGCCCCCTGCGAATCCGTAAATCTGAGGAGCATGCCGCAAAAAAAAGGATGGTCCCCTATGCATTTCATTCTTTCCGGAACGGAAAAAAACAAAAAAGAAGTACCTTACCCCCCCATCATGGTGAACCTCTCCTTGTGATCGGGATGAGGTAGATGCCTCCCAGCCGGGGGGCGGATCGAATCGGAGTTTCCTTAGGTAGCCACCGACCTACAGTTATCCTTAAACTTCCGTGCTTGGTGGAGAAGAAGCGAACAAAGGTACGCTCGCTTGCTGTCTTGTTCTCTGCCGCGGACTGGGATCGCTCGCCAGCTAGGTCAGATTGGAGCAACATTGTATGAGAACATATTACCCATCTTCGGGGACAAGGGGCGGAACGACCTCTCGATCTACTTACTGCAGCCCAGGACGGGCGTCGTCGTCTAGGCGTTCCCTGTTGCTCCGATCTCCCCTACGCCTAGGACGTTGTCTGGGCCAAGAGCCATAGTTAGTTGCTGTTTCCATTTTTTTGTTTTTTCTCGTTGTTGATACCGGCAAGACCCAGCCAGATGATGTCTGCTGGTTGGTAGTGAGAGGACTCTTAGTACCCGCATACCCAAAAGGGGGCGCTGGTTAAAAAACAATCATTTTCTTTTGTTTCTTGCTCTCCCTTAGCAGCGGGAAAGGAGTCTATCTATCTGCCTAGCTTTGGTAGATTTCCCCCAACGCAATCCACAAACTGAAATTCCACGAATCCCTTGGTGGATAAGTCCGACGACTCAGCAGCAGTGCGGAATTGAGTTTCTCGTCCGGTGGATCTGATCTATAGTTAAGGGGCAATACATACCAAAAGGTTCGAAGAAGGAACGCGCATAAGAGTATATAACCAACCCACCCTTCTGTATAACCTATTCACATTAGTGAAGCGGCTGGATGCATAAGGGAAATGCACGTTTGTGAGACCTTAGTCGGGATGCATAGGGGAGTCAACCTACGAGCACGGAAGAACGTGGGTACCACTGACTGTGGTCAGATTCTTAGCCCTGTTGATGACTCCATCTAAAATACAATAGGGACAGCCGTTTCCGGCTGCTCGTTTCGTATCTTGAAGAAAGTAGGCCTGTCGGCGGTCGGGTCAATAATAGCTATGCTATTGACCGACCTCCGCCCGATCCCGAATGCGGGCGGGATTAGATCGTGGTCGATGATACGGTCGAAAAGACCTGCGAGCGATATGGTTGTTAATTTTACTAGACTCCGCCTTATTAGTTCTAACATCCTACAATCGTACCGATGTCTACTAAACACCTACGGGCGGGTGCTCCGCAACAGCGGCAGTAGTGAACATTGCTACTAAAGAAGGGAGAGGGGAGCCTCTACCGCGGTTAGGTTCCCTCGCGACTCTAGTTTTTGGTATATGCGTTCCGGGAGTGTCCAATTCCCTTGAATCGTACTACCGGTTGTCCCACCGGGAGGGAGGTTGTGTATCGCCAGATGTCCAATCCCATAGTATCTGGATTCGTAATACCGAACCTAACCGCTTTGCACGATCGCGCATGGGCTCGTAGGAAGCGAACTCATAGTGACGCAAGAGGGCCAGGAAGGAGGGAGCGGGAACCAGAAAGATTCCTACGATGAACCCCACCAGGAGCCCCCCGATGAACGAAATAGACCTGTCATGTCACCGGCCGTCATCGGTTCCCTATCGAAGAAAGGAAGGAAAGGGTTTCATCCTATGCCCTGTTCGTGCCCGGCCGATCAGATTGTTCATGTTTCTTCCCGGCCATGGTCAGATCTGATCAATTGTCCTGGTCGTCGACGTTCGCCCGCCCGGGTCCCTTCCCCTTCTCCCGAAGCTTCAGCGGTCCAACTCCCGGTCCTTCTTCCGAAAGTCCTGCCTCTTTGCTTTGCCCAAGCGAAAGAGACTGAAAAAGATCCGTATCCGATTCCTCTGGTCTTGCTGCGTCAGCTACCGTAGGTAGGAGGCTTTCGCCTATAAACCTTAGTAGTAACAAAGGAAGGAAGCAAGACCTGGCTGGAGGAGACGAGTCTTCTTCTACCGAAAGAGCTCAAACGTCGACTCCACAAAAGAACGACCGGGAAAGTCTAAGGCCGAGTCATCTTGTTTCTACGGAATATGCCCCAAAGAACGTCATATAGAAAGGATCATAGTCTTTGTTACATATAGTCATTCCATTGGAACAAGAGGGCGAGGAGTAGACAGAGAAATCCGATCCGCCGATCACCGACGAATGGAAGATAACAGCTACTGACCGACAGAGGTGAGGACAGCACCAGGTCGTGTTCCCCAATTAACAAAAACATTCTCCTTTCTATATATCCTTTGATGATAAGGAGGAGCGTCGGAGGTTCTGTATAAATTACGTGACGCCTCATTCTTTTCTTTGATTAGAAAGATTGAAGAATTCCTATCTATTGATGTAAGTTATTAGGAAGCAAGCGAGCCGAGAGAGTAGACGAGCCTTCCCCTGTTTACGGTAAGGGGAAGGCGAGGCACGAGGCGAGCGACTAAACCCCGAGCCGGCGATAATTATAGAAAGATTTAGGCGTCAGGTCGTGACGAAGATAACAGAAAAGAGCCGTATGCGGGGAGAGGTGGAAATGCCAGGTCTTTTCATTCAATGGTGACGCAAGGGAGTCGACCTCTCCAATATAGGAAGGAGGTAAACCGCTTCGAGCAGGAGCTTCGCTCGATAGTGACGGGCGGGGCATAATTCAAGTATAGTGCCGCATGCATGCCTATTTATTCCTACGTCCACGCCCCCCTATCTATAATTAAGGGCTCAAGATGAGCAGGGTTTCTTCTTTCTTTTTTTTGAGGCGTTACTGAATGGATGAATGAAAGACTTAAGTATAAAAGTGATTGATCTTCAACAGTATTCAATCAAGTCCGAAAAGGCCAGCTTCCCGAAAGAGCACAGCTTTTTCTTCGACGAATGGAAGAAGAAAGAAAAGAAAAGGCCCGCCTTTTTAAGCAGAGACCTGGTACATCGGCCCGAGGTATAAGCGCCCCTTCTGGCTGATCCCCCTTCCTCATGCTACAGTCCGGTCTGCTTCCCTATGGGAAGCGTCGGACGAGGTCGCGCAGGGACGGCAAACAACTAAACCACTGCTTGGACATTCAAGCAGGCTCACTTCGGTTAATGAAACAGGCGTTAGCAATCTACCTGATTCGATTCTTCTAGCCTACGGTTCCATAGCAGTCTGCCCACGTCGCATCCAGACGACGATGTCTGCCCACTATTCAGATTAGACCTAGGGGTGAAACACGCCCTTCGCACTTTCGTAGAGCACAACCAATCAGGGACCGAATGTCCAATAAATGCACGGTTTCAACTCACAGGAAGAACGGCTAGACTGAAGATAAATCAAATCCAATGAAAAGGAAAAGCTACAGCTGGTCCAGTAATTTGTTCTACTGCACTTGACGTGCATCACACATCAAAAGAAAGCAAAGATCCGTACACCAATGTAGGCAAAAAATGTTTCAATACCAAACACTGTTTCACTGCTGGCCGGCTGATACAATGTCTAATACTACAATTACTGTGACAAGCGTGTCGAAATTCAATGTTACAGGCTGAAGCTTCTCTCCTCTTAGGAGCAGAGGGGAGTTAGCCGCTCATTTGCAGCACTCGACGTCCTGCCCTTTGCTCCAGTCACCGATCGATCCCTCTTCCATTCTTCTTTTATTTATCTCATTTTCCACCAGGTCGGTTTTGTCATGTTGAGAATATGGGGTCGCCTTCACTTTCCTGTAACGCATGCCCTACCTTACAGGTCGTGCTTGTGACTGACCGTTTCCGTGCGTTTTCTTTTGCAGGTTTTCATACGGCTTTTTCCTAATGAAAAAGCGGCAGTATCTCGGGAGTAGTGATCTTTCAAAATCTGGACGGCCCTAATGTTGTGTTGGGCAAAGGATGCCGGCATAATCCTTTGCTTTAAGATGAAGTGACAACTGCAGTACCGCAAAGTAGATGCTCGAGTTTCATGTCACTTTAGATGTCGCTTCGCGTTCCCAGTCGCCTTTAGATACTAGATAGGCAGCACCAAGTTGTCTGGATCATCCAATCGCCGAGTTGAACTATCGGCCACTCGCCCACCCATTCCCATTCGCGCACTCGCCAAGTCGCCAGATTCACCAAGTAGGAGCATGTGGGATTTGAGTCATCGAATCGTGGGTAGCCCAGCCTGTCTTAAGTTTAGGTCTTCGAGTCTCTGAATCGTCGTCGATATTCCGCCGCCCGATTGAAAGACTCTTCGTGTTAACGCGTAAGAGGCGAATCGCCTTCGCGCGAATCACAGAGCCGATCCACACTAATTCGAATCAGAGGGCCAGGCCAGCCAAATGGAGTTGATTGATCAAGTTGATCCGCGCTAACGTCAGGTTACTGATTCGCGTGGACTCTTGAAAGAATTTCATTCTTCGGAAATGTCGACCCCTTGTGAAGTCGGTGATGGGCAGTACATCCTCGTTAAGTCTTCTGTTCATGGATTCTTCTTCAATGTCAGCAACAGGGCATTCCATGCACTAGAGTATCTTGACAATGAAAATTGTCGACGATTGGCGACCGGACTGGCGCAAGTCGACGAATCTATAAACGACGCCTTGTCCATTGGGCTAGTTAGAGGGTTAGAGAGAATAATAGAAAATGGCTGCAATTGCTATAGTAATTGCAGGACTGATAAGTATACTAGTGAATGTTTCGCTCTTGAAAGTTCTAACTTTCCATTCTCATTCTATTATCAGCAGAGGAACGAAATGAGTGTCCAGGTTCACTATCAGAAGCAGTGGCACGAAAGACGGATGCCAGGCTGATCGCATCACTGAGAAAAAGTTGGATACCAAAAAACCTTTCGGCCAGTTTGACTTCCAGTCCCTCTGGAATTGAGTGCACTTTACCTCAGCATCCAGGATGATAAAGCATCGATCTAGCCCGTATATTTTGGCAACTACTCGAATTGGAAGAAAACTGCTTCAAAAAAGCTTATCGAAAGATATATGAAGCAACATCAAAATCGAATGAAGAAATCCTTTGACAAGCATGCTTGTCAGAAGAACTTCGATCCAGGAGACGACGGTCCCACTCTGGCACGTCTTGGAGACAAAGGTCAGCATAGTTTTTTCTATTCACTTTGGTTAGGCCCACTAGGAAAAGGTTGGCCATAACTCATACAACTTGCTCAACGAGAATGGCGAAGAATTAGGTATCCCTTCTCCCGCCGTTCATCTTAAGAAGTTTGATGAATGAATTGAATACCGAAAATTCATACTTGTATTTACTGTTCCTCTCCGCTTTAGAAAAAGCCGCCTCGCGGCCCCAATAGCCCTAGAGACGGATAGATCTCCACCACCACCTTCCCTCGTTATGGTCATCCCACCCGCTAATGAACTCTCTTCCCCACCTATGACGTAAACTGAAGGATGTCCCACCATGGATCGATCACCCCACCTCAACAAATAAGCTGATGATTTGAAATCGCTGTCGAGGGCCCCCACTCATAGTCCTGGCGCCTTTGCCGTTCTATCTCTCTCATCCCACCCTACCCGCCCCCTTTCATTTGAGCGAGCCACCACACCGCGGGACATCTCGCTGATTCAATGGTGCCATCCCTTGCCTCCCCGCGTTCAGTGATTAATCCCAAAAAGAACCGGAAAGAGAGGAAGCAGCCGATCCAAGCACGTAAACGCCCTATCTTAATCGTATGGTATGGATCAATCCCCCGCCCCTCCACTCCTTCCGGTCGATCGAGTCTATCCCTTGCCTTTGACCGTTCCGCTGTTAAGACGTTCCCACCACCCGCCCTTCTAGTAAGCGCCTTCCGTCAACAAAGAATCTAATAGATGCCAGCTTCCACCCCCCGAAGGGGCTTATCCTCTTTGGGGAAGGGCCAATCCATCGATCAGTTCAGTACGGAGCTCTTATCTCGGCGAGTTTGGCATTTCATCTGGTATGGCATTTGGTCCAGGCATCCAGAGATATGGAACTGGCTAGTAAGGGAATAGAATCCTTTCGCGGAAAGGGATACGAGAAGTACGGTGTTCAGTTAGCCGTCCCAAAACAATTGAATCAGGCAGTCATCGGGGAAAGAAAATCCACTTTCTTTCGGGTGCGTACATTCTCCGCGGGATCGGCTGGTGGCGAGGAAGGATACGAACAAACATAAATTGAAGATAGGGACCGTCGGAGAAAACAACCGGTTGAAGAATTCGATCAATGGAAAACCAACTCGACAGCCCCGACATCGATAGCAGCAGGAGATCAAAAGGAAGGATCAGTCGCCAACCGTCATTATATAGGGGCAATCGTTAATGTAGTTTGTCTCCCGGGAAGGAAACTGAACTGACGATTATGCCCGCTCGCGGATCGACGGGCTGCGGACAACTAGTTATAAGATCTTATTGATTGGCCGGGGACCTACTAGACTCTTTAGTAGGGTAGGGAAAGTGAATGGAAGGGATTTACTGCTCTGCTCTTCGGTATAGTCTTTAGGCAGGTGGGATTGAAGACCACAGGTAGGGGAATAGGGATGAGTTTCCTCTAATCCTTCTTGCTCTTTCCACTGCAAGGGAGACAGGCTACCCCTTTATAGATAGACTGATCTCCTAGGAAGAACTTCCTGTTCTGATTGAACCTCCTCAATCCGTTTGCCGGGCTAGGAATGGGGGAATGCTCGCTAGGGAATAGAATCATTTTTTCAGGCAGGTAGGTCGACGTTTCCCTGCTCCTTCATCATCGGCTTTAAGGGGTGGTGGGGAATCGGGTACTGGCAATCCTAGAGGAGATTCGAGAGAAGTAGGAGAGGAGAGGGTAGGGGTGGACATTCGACTATTCCCTTATCGGCTTGGGCTATCTCTTCTCGGCAAGCGAAGGGAAGCGTGCCCCCTCTAATATTGATAGGGGCGATTCGAGTCATCGATGAAATCCCCACCCATCAGTCTCGTATACACGTCAGAGGGGTCCGTTCGGATGCGTCGGAACCCCATTCTTTCTCAATTCAAATGTCGGAAGGCGTTAGGTGGGCTTGCGGAATCAGAAAGAATTCCGTCGGGTAGTGCGCATGAAGGAATGGTTCCCTCTCCGGCTGCCCTTATCTATCTCAGACGGGGGGCTGTAATGAGAGAAATTCCTTTCCCTTTAGAGTCAGGTTCCTCCACGGCAGGTGAGAGGTTCAAATGATCCCCAGCCTATGACTTTTAATGCAAAGGACTCCCCTATCCATATTAGAGGGGGATGGTGGCAGAGATCAAAGTCGCCCGCCCCCTTCCAAAAGCAGGTAAGGAATCCGCAGAAAGAGATATGGGGCCTGATAACCCAAACCATTGGTATGCCAATACAGAATCTAATCTCTGACTCCCAGATAAAGAGGAAGGAGTCGTATTGAGAAGTTGTTCAGTCGATCGTCCCATTCATTTGATAGGCGGCCGTGGGCCGGCATGTGGGATCGAGAAGATAGGGCGTCTGGGCCTTTACGAGATAGGGGTGGGAGATGCAGCTGGCGATAGACTTTCCAATCGAACATGCTTCGGGCGGTTCCTTACTCCCATCTGAGAGAGATACGGCATTTCTTTCATATTCTTTTCCGAGGTGGGACAACCGGTAGTACGATTCAAGGGAAGCGCAACGTCCACCACAATCGAATGAAATAGCGAGAAGGCGGCGAGTCAAGGGATAGAAGCAGGCATCGTACGAATTATAAGTCTCTCATGTACGAATGAGCCACCTAACGCGGTAGGGGAAAGAGAGGTAGCGGGTGATCGAAGTACAGTTTCTTCGCGGGGGGGCAGGGGGGGAGAACCAAAGGACAGTTTTCGGGATGACGGAGACCGTCGAGCGCATACAGTATGTCTTTAACGGCAGAAAGAGTCGAAGGAGACGGTTCGGGCCCTTACGTAATAGGCGGGGATGGGTTTTCTGTCCAACCACAATCGGATTACAGCATTCCCTGACTCGACGAACCATCTGGTTGCCTCATCAAATCCCCCTTCCCGGCGAATCGGGTAGGGCTAGAAGGGATGGTAGGTCAGCGGCTTCATTCAGCAGCGGATAGAAAGGCGGGCGGGATGGCAGCATCGAATCATGGGCTCTCAGCCCCTCCCCCCCGATCGACGAATAGTGGGATCTCTTTGACTGCTTCACCGTACCGGTTGATTAGTCGATTCCCCGGGGTCGAAAGATAGGAGCATCGGATTCTCGGTCGGCTTCGACGGAGTGGGGCAGGGGAAAGGAAGACTTTGACTGCTAGGGAGGCCAACCGCTAATAGAGAAAATTCGGAGGGGGTGAACGCCATCTAATCCGAATGGGCGGAATGGATAGAGATCAATCGATTCTTTCTCATGTACGGCTAAGCCTTGCAGGTCATTTCAGTCTGGACCCCCGAGTGATGGTAAAGCGCAGTCAGCCGAGACCCCTGACAGAGGAAAGAGTCTTGAGGAGTCCAACGTTCGGCCAGGCATAATTATTCGTGCCCACTAATCGGTTTACTCGCCCGCCACCCACCAATCGAATTCCCGTCTCTCTCCTTCTTCTATTTCTTTCATCTACTAGCTGAGATCGGTATCACGTTTTCAGATCCATCCCATCCTTCCGGCTAGCCAACCACTTCTCGACTCGTAGTTCCTATCCCCGGCTAGGGACATTGAATCAGCTAGGAGATCTGTTTCCGGTTCCCATCCATAGGAGAGTGACGGATAAGGGGGCGATAAGGATGAGGGAATCAACACAACAAACGAAGCGTCGACTATAGTTTTCCGGTCAGCAACATCGTCGATCATGAAACATCATCAATCATGACATCTCGGGCGTTTCTTCGAAGGAGCCTCATCCCCTCCCCCTTAATGAAATAGTAATATTCCATCAAACATCCATAATAGGCAAAGTCATAGGGAGATGTTTCAACAACATGTGCACTTCTGGCAACAAATACATTCTTTGTCACAGGATCATTATCTCCTATATCATTCGGCCTGTGAAAATGCATTTGGCAGAAGTGGCATCTCATTCTTGCCTCTTAACACCTGGTACACATGCATATGCTTTACTTGCAAATATCTCGAAGTGACCGCTACCCCCTTCTTTATTATAGGGCTATGGAGTCACTTTCACTTTAAGCTTCAAAATGTATGCGCGCGTTTTACTAATAGGCTTTTCAGCCGTTGCTTGCTGGCTTCAAAGCCCTTGTATAGTAATGGTGCGCGGGAGCAGCGACGCGTAGGCCCCCCCCGACGCCCCCCCGCGCGGGAGCCTTCTATTGATAAGGCGCCCCTATTAGTAAGGCTCTTCTGGATAGCTGCGAAGCGACTCCACTCGCTCATAAGCACGGAGCGAGGCTTTACGACACTCGCCTGGGGACTACCCGCTTTACCTATGGTTTTCCCGATTTGTTCCAATGCTTCCTCCCTCCAGAAGGGGAACGGGAGAAACGGGAGCTTCACCCAGGGACACAGATTCCATTTTCCCTCCTCGGGTCGAAATCAGGTTCCCATTTCTTCCATGCAAGGCCACTGGACCCAAGGGTGAAAGGCTCTGGATGTGCAAGCACCGTGTCTAGGTCTTCCTTCAGGGCGAACCTGGTGATGAAGAAACCCCTGCCACACATCTCGACTGAGACCTTTCCTTTGCAGAGACGTCAAAAATGCTTCTCCAAGCTTTGAGGCCGGGTTGAGGAATTTCGTCGTCAGGGCTCTTTCCTTTAAGTTATGTATCTCTTCTAGAACTCCCAAATCATCGACTACCACTACCAAACCAAACCCACTTGGGAACCAGCCGAGCCTTTCCTGGAGTATTCTCAGCATCGCTTCCTTCACAGATAGGAGGTTTCCTCCCTGGTTTCCCCGTCCAGACGGGCCCCTCGAACGGGAACGCCCCCGGAGAACCTCATTGAAGGCCCGCCTGCCAAAACTGGCGTCCTGGATTTTTCCGGCATCTTCACAACACAAGAAAAACCGGGCGACATACCTGAATCCCTGGATACCCTAGCAACGCTTCCTTCCCTCTGTGTTCTTCTCTAAGACGCAAAGCGCATCAACTATAAACCGACGGGGCCTGGAATTCCGAGCAGTTAACCAATCTCCTCAAGGCCCGCAGAACCTCGCAGATCAGCTGCTCCTCCTCGCCGTTCCGTCGAGACTCCATCCTCTAACTCAGTCAAGAAGTGACTGAATCCTCTAAACCCCTCCTATACTTCTTCTCAATTGGTTCACATAAGTTTGACCCTAAACGTTGTGGTAGTTCGGTTGGGAGAGAGACAAATCAATTGTCCACTTGACTACTTTCTTAAACTAATAGACTAGTGGAAACCGGCATGACCCCAAGCACAAAAAAGCCCCAAAAGCATACGGATGCACACCCAGTGGACAAAAGCATGCCAAGCAACTAGTAGTCGAGCAGCCAAAAGCATGTCGAACGACCACACACACACACCAAAGTCAACAAATCCCATCCTCTCTCTGTGATGGTCCAAGTAAATCCTTTGATAGTGGGAACAGACCTATTTATTGCCTTGGGTAATAGCTCATGTCCGCATAAATATGGAAGGAAAAGAAAAAGCCTTCTCGGATGACAGATAATGTTGTGAATGATGAGGTGATCAAAAAGATAGACACGTGTGGTTGACAAAGGGACTGACTATATGAATAGATCCTCATCTCTAGTAAGCCGACGAATCTATAAGAAGGGAGATGGTGAATGGGGAGCCTGCTTGGCCCAATGATCTCAACTCACTTAAGCAGCACCTCTTACCCGGGAGGAGCCAAAGATGCTCGTGCAACCAGGAAGTCTGAGTAATCCCTCACCCTATGGAGGAGGCATACTAGCCTGAATGAGACGTCAAGCGTCAGAAGGGACAGATAAAACTCAACCTCAACCTCAACACTGTCTTATAGGCTTATAGGGCACTTCTTTTATACTCTTTGCAAAAACACAGCTTGCTTGAAGCCGGGTGTGACCAACCACTCTAGACGTACAATGAATGTTATGAGAGTAGTCTACGATTGAGAGAGAGACTAACTAACTAACTTTCAGCGAGTTAACCGAGAGAGCTCAAGAAACACACTCCCTTCAAACGCAGTGAAAGCTAATAACTCCCTTAAAACCAGGAGACTTACGCTACCGATTCGTCGAACAGAAAGCGAAGCGAGCAAGGTGAGATGGCTAAGTCTGTCACAATCCTCCCCCGAGTCGTCGTCCTCGTCGACTTTCCATGAAGATACTCTTTGACCTTGTCCTCAAATTGCCAAAGTCCTAAGCCAAAGAGTTGCGTCCCGTTCCCAGCTAGCCTAACTTTCGGGCAATTTTACTAAAAATTCTTTGTGCTTAGCCACCCCTCTGCTACTGCTTACTCGATCAGCCATGATGTATTCAGCCTCCTTTTTGAATTAGGTTATGGTGGAGGTGCTCTTGAGGAAATGTGACTTCTTTCATCGCTTGAATCCCCATGGTATGGCTTGAGGCAGCTTGCATGAAACACCGGATGGAGCTTTAGCCTCGCTGGAAGTTGGACTCTATATGCTGCTTGTCCAACTCGTCCAACTATGGGGAAAGTCCAATCATACTTCCGTATGAGCCCTTTATGCACCTTGCGATAGACTCTTAACTGGTTTGGCTGAAGCTTTACCAGTACTAAGTCGAAGTGGGCAGGCCTTCTATCCTTGTCTGCCCACTTTTTCATTATCTTGGCAGCCTTCTCTAAGTATGCTTTTGCAATTTCAGTTTGTTCGTGCCAGTTTTTAGCAAACAACTAGGCAGAGGGACTTCTACCAGTGTAGCCGGTTACAACCGTGTGGGGAGCCAAAGGTTGTTGGCCAATTGCTAGCTCAAACGGGCGGATGCAGAGCTTTTCTGCAAGTTATAGCAGAATTTTGCTACGTCCAACAGCTCTACTCAATTCTTTTGGTTAGCACTCACGAAGTTTCTTTGGTACTCCTCTAGCAACGCGTCTCTCTGTTTGGCCGTCTGTCTGCGGATGAGGGGCCTTAGTTTCGAGCCCAAGAGTCTAATCCGTCAAAAACCTCCCCTGGGTCTCGATCACTCATAATAGACAAGGGTTCTCATTCTAAAATGATGAATTTCAATTGTACCTTTGACCTAATTGAGCGCCTCGGATCGAAAGCGTCGGCGGGGTACTGTGGAAAGTACCCGGCGGCTTTCTGGACTTTTTATGAAAGGGAAGAAAGCCGTCACAGGGCATCTCACGAAGGAGAATTGCATCGCGGCGTACCTTCTGATCTGTAGTATTCGACAACTGGGCCGTAAGGGAGGGTGGTTACACGCCTCTCTTTACCTTAAAACGGCATCAAGTTGTTTGATGGCGTATTATGGTGGGCATCGACGATTTGTTTTAGCGCCCCGGCCTATATCAGTGTCTCTTACTAGGTGCGGGCTACCTAGCCACCCGACTGAATTCCGGAAAATGAGAATTCGGGATGAGAATGCGGACCGGTTGGTTCGCCTGTATCTGTCTTGGTTTTCCCTCAGTAAGTTAAGACTTTTGGTTAAACGAGGGAAACTCTCAGTTTCATCGATTACCAAGATAGTTCAAGACGCAGCCTCGGTGTTCTCACAGTATGCTTAGCTTATGATCGATAAAAGACAGCTACGGAGGGAACGGTATGTTCCTCGCTATAAATCGATACCTTTGAATTTAGGTTATATCGGTTTATACCGACGTTGGTCTTCAACACCGACTACGGGTTCACGACTCTAACAATGAAAATAATTATTTGAGTCGTTACCTACAGAAGCTGTTGCCCTTCTCCGGATTTACCCGGCGAGGGTGGCGCTTGTGAGTCAACGTTGACACTTTCAATGTATGGATCATACCTTTTTTTTGCATCCTTGGACAGTAGTTCCAGGTACTGAAGTGACTCCCGGGTGGAGAAAGTGCTGGCAGTTTCTAATGGAACTCTCAAAGCATGGGGTTTCGCCAGGCGAAGCTCCTATCCCCAAAGGCCGCTTGGCTTCTAAGAAAGAGGGTGCGGGTCAAATCCGCATCTTTGCGCTCGCTAACCCTTTACTTCAAGGGATGGTGCGTCCGATACATGATTGGTTAATGACGATTCTTTCGAAGTGACGGAACTTTGAATCAGTTGAGACCATTGTCATTCATCCGTCATAGGCCGGAGTACTACTCTTTTGATTGAAAGGCGGCAACCGATTCGATGCCTGCCGGTCTCACTGAGTGACTGGTGGGTGCGATCTTCGGCTATGATTTTGCGGCCGCATGGATGACCTGGTCCCTAAGGTGGTTGGGGTTCCAGCTTCCGTACAAGGGAGCTTCACCCGCAATCTACGGCCAAAAAGCCGGTTATTATCGCGCGATAGGGGCAATGTCAAATGTAGCCGTAGCGCGTGAGACGCGCGGGACTTATTCATCAGCTCACGTTTTTTGGCTTGACGTGTTCGTGTATGTATCGACTTCCGCAACCTCAACAAGGCAACTCCAAAGGACGACTTCCCTCTTCCCATCGAAGAAAACAAGGGAGTGAGCTCAGCACTCCGAAAGACAAACAAGCGAGCTCAGCGAAACAAGAAAAGCCAGACAAGACAGAGGGAGACATCCTTGAAGATTATGTTTACGATATTCTCGTCAAATCGAAGACAGCAAGCCAGCATATCCAGCATCTCGAGAAGATCGCAGAGCGAGCGCCTACTACAATACAACCTTCGCCTAAACCCTCAGAAGTGTGCCTTTTGAGTCTCATATCAGGCGACGCTTCTGGGATTCATCGTCAGCAAGCGAGGAATCGAGGCAGATCCAGCCGACGATCAGGGCCATCATCAACATGCCTCCACCTCGCAACATTAAGGAGTTACGAAGTCTTCGACGGTCAGTTGCAACCTCTTCGACGATTCATATCTCAAGCCAGCACGAGATGTGAGTCCATGAATCAGCTTCTTCAGAAGAACGCCGACGTTCGAGTGGACCGACAAGTGCCAAGAATCTTTCAAGAAACTTAAGATGTATCTCATGAATGCCCCAGTATTATCTCCACCAGTACCAGGAAGGCCTCTACTCCTCTACGTTTCGACCACTGAAACGGCGCTAGGGGCAGTCCTCGCTCAGCATGATGATACAGGCAAGAAGGAGAAGGCTATCTACTATCTCAGTAAGACTTTGCTTGACTATGAAACCCGTTATTCACACATATAAAAGCATTGCCTTGCTGTGATTTGGGCATCTCAGAAGCTTCGCCATTATATGCTCTATCACCCTGTCAAGCTGCTAGCTCGGATGGATCCTCTCAAGTATCTATTCGAGAAACCGGCTATCACCGGGAGAACAGCTCGATGGCAGCTATGACTTTCTGAGTTCGACATCACCTACGTCACTCAGAAGGCGATCAAGGGGCAAGCAGTGGCCGATTGTTTGTCCAACCTCCCAGAGCCATCGTACGAGCCAGTTCGTACGAATTTTCCAGATGAACCTCTTCGCCACTGAAGGAGAGGAGAAAGCAAAAACATGGACACTGTTCTTCGATGGCGCTCTCCACGATCGAGAAACCGATATAGGGATCGTGCTTCTCTCACCAGAAGGAGTACTCATCCCGAAGGCATATCAGCTCGCATTTCCAGCAACCAACAACGTTGCAGAATACGAGGCTCTCATCACAGGCCTCACAGCAGCACAACAACTTGATGCAACCTGCATCAAGATCATCGGCGATTCGAAGTTAGTAATTAGCCGACGTCCTTGGTTCTCCATGACAAAAGGAACCCAGACTCATGCCTTATCAAGCACTAGCTGAGCACCTGATCAAGTGGTTCAAAGAAATTGAGTTCGAGCACGTTCCCAGAGATGAAAACAGGTTAGCCGACGCCCTGGCTACCCTTGCTTCGGTTGTTCGGCTCCCTGTTCATCGATCGATGGAGTCTCTCGTCATAGAGAAACTCTCGATTCCAGCTACCGAGAGGCACCCGCTACCTCTCGAAGATGACTTTTGAGAATCCTACGATCGCGAATATCTGAATCACGAACTCAAACTAGTTTGGGGTGGGGGCTCACGCGGAAGTGAAGACGAATGTGGATCTTTTTCTTTCTTCTTGTTTAAGAAAGCTTTATTTTCTCTCTTTCTTCCGAAACTGGATAAGGTAATTGACCATCTGCCTTTTGTTGATGTCTTTGTTTTCGTGCTTAGGTATCTTTTGATTCTGTTTTTTTAGAAGGTTTCGGAATGGTCTAAATCAGATGTGGTTTACCACGATGCATTCCTGCGTTTCATAGAGCTATGATACGTAGGAGGGATGGGTACGCTGACAAACTTGTCAAGATGTACCTTTCAATGTTCTCAATCTTACAGTTCATTATGATAAGTAAGAAAACTCACTTTCAGTTTAAGACCATTGTTAAGGGTCCCACTACCCAATTGAATGAAATTTGTCATTCATTTTGGGAAGTATGCATGGATCTGGCTGAACGGTACATTCCGTGGGTGTTTGATATTCCCATGGAATGTGGTCTCCGCTGGCTCCCTCAGTGGTCGTCATCATCGGTTAGTACCCAAGGGAACAGATTCATTTCTACTCCCAAGGGGAACACCCCTTTCCACAGAATGATCTGGGATATATTCTCAGTCGCTATGTGGGATCGGATGACACTGCAGGCACCAACGTCGGGATAAAACCCAAAGAGCTGCCGGGAACCTTTGGCCGTTCCAACCAGGTTTTCTAGATTGGGCAGTGGGGTATATTACCCCACTGTTCTGTTTCTTCGCACCAGATCGGGTGGTCCTCCCGGAGGGATGACCCTGACGATGTGAACTTTCCATGGTCTATGTACTCTACTGTACAAGATCTAGGTTCTCAATTTTGTCGTTCTGCTGCCATTCTGTCCGAATTGTTAGTCTTCTCAATGAAGTCTTGCTTTGAGAAGGTTCGGGCACATGACAGACTCACTGATGAGGAGATACTGACGAAGTATGCACCCGGAAGGCTTGCCTTCAAGGAAGAGGGCGCTGGAAAAGCATTTTCAATTTCAAGGTCTTTGCGATTCCGTCAGCTCTTAAACAAGCTCTTTTGCGGCCTGCTCATGATTGGTGTATGTCTGTTTTACGTAGGATTCCAACAGATGGAACTTACAATCAGACTAAGCCACTTGATAGGTTGTCAAAATTGCGTTCTCTATTTAGTTTTGACTTGTCATCTGCAACGGATAGAAGTCAGTTACAGATACAATGGAAGTTGATTGAGACCTTGTTTAATAGCGTTACGGCTTTTGCATGGGTTGTTTCGGGTCTTGGAGTAAATGCATTCCAGGCCCCGACGAGCCGAAAAGCTCGTTGCAACCGTCTTGTAAAATTCGCAACAGGTCAACCTCTTGGTTACTTGTCTTCTTGGGCATTGTTTGCATTATGCCATCACTTTCTCGTATGGTATTCTGCAGATAAAGTCTATCCTGGTAGAGTCTTTCTTGACTATGCTCTCCTCGGTGACGATATTGTCATCGGGGATCCCCGTGTGGCAGAGGCTTATAAGGAGTCTATGTCCTTGTTAGGAGTAGATATTTCGCTTCCGAAATCTCTGACTTCGAGGTCTTGAGTTCGCGAAGAAATTCCGAATTCAGGATCGGGATCTGTCGCCTATTAAAGGTAGAATGTTAAAGGCAGTTTCCCATAGTGTGGCTTGGAACGCTGTGTGTCAGAGCGCGGGTGTTACTTGTGTTCGTACTTCTCTTCGTATGAGAGGTGCGGGATACAGAAGAGATTCTTCTCTCCCGGAACACATTAACCCTAACTATAACCGACATTGGTTCCGCCACATTCTTGTAGCATACTCCCCCGGGGGGATTCTTCCTTTACCGTTCGAAATTTGGCTTGGCTTTCCAGAATATAAATCTGTTAGCCCGTACCAAATGGGAATGGTAAGGTTTATGCTTTGGGAGTCCTGTGCTGAGGATTGGGCTTATTTAGAACAAGTAGCTAATAGCCTTTTGAATCAGTATGGTGATGACGTGACTATGCTAGCTGAGGCATTAATGCTTAAGTATTGGCTTCAATCATGTCTATCGTATTCTCAATGGCATATTCGAGCTAGTTATGATTACTCTATCACGGCTCGTGATCTTTTGGATCCTCCCGCCGTTGTATTTCGACCGGACCGTAAAGACCCATTATAAAAATCTTTTAAATATGGTCGTATGTTCCGGTGTTATGATTTAATTCGAAGTAAACGGGCACCTCTGCCTTTGGAGGCATTGGGAGTGCATCATAATATCACAGTTGTGACAACGCGCCTGTGGTTAAAATCTCACCAGTGGTTAGGTGGGATAGTAACGACCGAAGAGGCTGCGGTTGATGCACGTGCGGCTCCCAAGGTTATAATAGAATGAAGCCTTGCATGCCGTTCCTCTGCAGATATGCAGCTGAACTAACATAAGACTGTAAGCGCACCTGAGCGCCTTTTCCCAGCATCAATTATACCGGACCTAATAACTATATCTACTAAGTAAGGGGGTACCTGTGCTGGGCAATAGCATCGGTCTCTGATTAACCAGTCAGAGCCGGTGCAAGGAAAAGAATAAAATCTATGGTCTTGCTTCTTTATTATTATAAGAATGGCAATAATTTAGTATGAGAAGGCTTTGTGCACTACGCGGTGCCACCGCTCACCTATCGAGGTGTTCAATCAAAAAAAAGAAGAAACCTTGTTTGTACGAGAACGTCATATCATATAGAGAAGGATTTCCTGCTGCGCCGCAGGAAATCCATACCAACTTAGCTGCCCGGCGCTGCTATTGGCAACCGGTACACCATAGGTTGGTTGGTTTCTCGCAGTTCTCACTTTAACACCAAATTCCAAGTATATTTCAATGAAAAGTGACTATCTATTAACCCATCAAAAACAGAAAATCAAAATAAACATCTCAGATCAGCATAGAATCATTTGGAATATTATTAGAATATGGAAATCTTCATCTTCATCTTACGGACTCCTCTCAACAGAATGTATTCTACCTTCCTCATCCACAGATAAAAGCATCTCCATACATCTAATGGGGATGGGTGTACCGCCTGGAACCAAAAAGATCAGCTTAGCCTCGAGGCTAAGGTTTTGTAAAAGACCCTCTAGTATGAATATCATTTGCTTGATATCATCAATTGTGCTTCCCTTCGGAGGAGCTATGATACAATCAGATAAAAATCTACCGTACCAGCAAGAAGAGGGCAGACGACTCGATATTTGCCTATCGAAGTCATCCAGGAAGAAATTCAAAAGAACAAATGGCAGAAAGCCCACCGGCGCTATGCCCGATTCCCTAGACCAGTCATTTCCATTTTGATCTAAAATGGGAAGATGGAGAAAAGACTGAACGAGATTCAGAATGTCGGGGTCACCTGTAAAAAAACGCAACTTAGACAGAAGACGGTCACGATTGACTGTATGAAAACTTGGATTCAAGTTGACGTGTATGAGTACCTCGACAGGACCAAAATTCCGCACCTTTTGTATAAAGGAGGTGGCTTTCGTGCGATCTTTCCTAAAGCCATAATCATTCTCAGAAAAGGCGGAGTCCAACGTAGTATTTAGAACACGTGCAATTGCAGCTGCAACGAGAAAATCCTTATCCTCGAAACGTAGAACGGCATTAATAGGAGTCGGCTTGTCCGGGTCTTTCGTAACCAAGACGATTTGGTTTTCTCAAAACCCTTCGGCAACACCACGAGCCTCAACGGCGACAAGACGTAACTGGCCTCCAGCATAGAAGCTCTCATCTCATCCAGTTCTTCTTCTGAAACGGGCGCTCCCACATCTTTGAAAATCAAAAGAATGCCAATGCGACTCGTTCTAAAAAAGAAAGAGGATAGGAACGGGGAATAATCGAAAAGGTAGGAATACCTTGAAACTCCTTCATATTCATCAGTCGGTCAAAATGCTGCTGCTCACATCACGCTCGTTGTGTGAGACTTTTTTGTTTAGCCTCGAGATTGATCGAGTAAAGGCATGGGATTGATCGAGGAAAACCCCCGTGGTCACCGCTCTTCGAAGAGAGGACCCTCCTTACTGAGAGACACGGTATAGTCAGTAGTGTCGTTGACCATAGTCCGGTCATGAACCGTCTACCGGTTCATTAAAGTTCATTAGATTTTAGTAAAGGTTGAAGGTCCGGTTCTTTCTTGAATGTGGAATCGTTTTAGATCGTACCCAGCTGAAAAACGTATGCGCGCGCCTTTGACGTAATAAGCTTTGAAGCTGGGCCTGCCTCCACTTCCTTATTAGAAAGAGAGGCCTATTAAGAATGAAATTGAAACCTCCTTTCTTTGTTCGATCGGAATACGGATGAGATCAGAGACGCCATCATTGGGGCAAACGATGCAATAGCTTCGGTTAGAGCAAAGCCCAAAATGGCATAACCAAATGATTGTTTAGCCAATGATGGATTTCGCGCCACGGAATGGATCGAGGAACTAAGGACGTTTCCAATACCGACAGCAGCTCCCGCTGAAGCAATTGTAGCTGCTCCGGCACCTATTGATTTTGCACCTTCTAACATCTCGAGTCGAGAATTCTCGTCACGCTTTTCCGTAGCTCTTTCCTGGATTCCTCGTCGATTCCTCTTCCCCACGTTCTTATCTCGGGCGTATATCGAAGGTTTAGTGCAAGAACCAACCCTACTAGATATGAATTGGAACGCGCACCAAAAAACAAAAGCAGAATCAATGTACCGACTCACATAACTCACTTCAAAGTCAGTAATAGAATTTAGCCTTATCTACGGCTAAAACTGAACTCAAATATAAACTTCCCTGCGTGTCATAAAGCGACCGCTGAGGACTCAATTAATTTGAGCGTCAATAACATAACTCCAACTAAGACAGCCACGGGAATTTGACCGAGAGAAACTATCACTACTCGAAGAAGCACCTTGGCAGGGGTTTCGTAGTCCAAGTGGATCAAAGCACTGAGAAATGCTTTGTTGAGCTTCCTCTATCCCCTTGCCTTGAGTTGGCAGACTCAACAGATGATGAAAATCAATTCCATCATTAAAAGAAATGATTCAAAAACGGTTCCTGTGCCGCAGCAAAGATCGGACATTTGGGAAACCCCATTCCTCGAAATGGACACTCGTCAATCAGAGCCAGATTAGAAAGGGCACTAGTTGGATTTCAAACCAAATCCCCAGTAGCAAGATTAGGATGAGCGCAATGCAAGCCACTGGGAATCTGAATCCAGAACAATAAAACATTCAAACAAATAAACGCACTGAAAACTACGAGAAATCTAAAATCCCACAAAACACAAAGAAGAGGCATTCTTAAAAGCTTCCCCGAGCGAAAAGCTTTTGATAGGAACAGATGGTTTTCCGATCGCATCCGCCACACCACTACTAGTGCGTTCAGGAGACGATCGAAGAAAATGACGATTAGAAACCCCCCGCCTGTTCTCTGACTAGCGACTCCCGGAGCAGACTAGAGGCAATTGGACTACTATTAGTAGAAATTCATGAATTGATCCTCCCCTCCAGAAGAGGCATCTTAAAAGAGGTCCCCAATTTACCGCCCACACCTGGAACCGGCGAATTCAAGCGGCGCCCTAATGCTCCCATTGGCTGCCACTTGCGATCAACAGAACGAGTCACCCTTTCAAGAGCCCAACAGCCTCCAAGCAGTGGATTGGAGGCACGCGAACGAGCAGAATGAAATCGCTCACCGACAGAATAGTGAATAGCCGGGCGTTCCCCGGAAAACTTTTTGAATAAATTACCAAAAATGTCCATAATATATTAATTATATTGACCTCTTATATGCTCTCTCGCTAGAGAACAAAAAAGAAATCAACGAGAGCGCATACTTCTACTATATACAATACATATATCATATTGCGTTTGCGTTGCGTCACTGGATTTCTTAAATCAAGAAAGGCATGGGAGTACGGACACAAGAAACAGAAAGAAAGGCATAGGATTTTTCTGAGATACGGACCCTACTGCTGCCCCGTCCTTAACTATTTATGGCGATTCAGTCCCTAGTTTATGCCCCAGTTTTTTATTTAGTTGGGAGTTTGTTCCTCTCGTCCCATCGCCTCCATATATCGGCAGGATGGAGGGACAGCAGCGAGCGAAGCAAGGGTCTCGGAAGCCTGCCGATATATGGAGGGGACGAGATAACACAGAATGAATGAATAGAGAGATTCAGAAGATTGCCATTCTCCCTATTTGCATTTATTGTGGGCGAAGGCAAACAAATCAGTGTTTAGCGGCCACCACTTGGCTACTTAGTCGGCGGAAGAGCAACCAATGGGAAGAGTTAAGCGGAAAGGAAAATCCACCACTGTGTTGGAATAGTGCAGCTGAAAATCCAGGGATTCACCGATGCGAAACCCGAAAGGAGAGCAAGGTTACTTCAATTTCATGGGGGGGTAGAAATTCCATTGAAGTAGGACGCCGCGCCACGACGTCACCGGAACCCATAGACAATTCAGTTAGTTAGAAGTTCCGACCACCAGCTTTATGGCGAAACACCGGAAGACCGCGGACTCACACATAGTCCCACAGAGAATCGCCATATTTATACCTACAAAGGGAAGTAGGTTTCGCATTTGGTGCAACCTCCGCCGGCCAGCTAACGGCTGAGCCACTTCCTATTTTTTGTCAGCCGGTCTCGGGGCGACTCCGGCTCCTTACTTGCCGCTATCCTCTATTTTTATAAAGCAGCTTTCGGGCTCCGCTTTTCAGACCCCAGGAAGAGAAGGGTCCTGACGACGTTCGAAGGTAACGCCTTACCACAGTAGAGGTCTGTCTTTCTGACTGTGATGTGCTTTTATAATTTCATTCATTACTAGTCATTCCGCAAGTCACGACTTCCTTTTGAATGCTACCAATCTATTGATGTTCCGAACCAAGCCGAAAGCACATACTGAACACCAACCCAATCACGATGACAAAATGAAAAAAGTGGATTTAAGGCCAAGCCCGCCACCTGGTTTTGAGAATGAGATTTGCAATCGTTAACCGACTTTCGTAAAAGTACCTCTGGGCGATTGTTTGATCTCTCTTCCCTCTTTCAGATTGACGGACTTAGTTGAAAGAATTTCATTTCATTTCTATTTTATACGGGATTTTATTGTGGTTTGTGGCGGTGCTCTCGGAAGTGAGGAAGAATAGCGATCTTTTGGATTGTTGTCTTTTCGTTCCATAAATTCGTCCTTTTTCTCTAGCCAGTTGTTTAAGAAAAATTCTGTCGATCCAGCACCCGTAGCGATTTGTGTCCCAGCATCCGAGTCCGTCCGAGCAGATCGATATCCAGTAGTAGCTCTAGTAGCACCATGGGTAGCGTAGCTAGGAATTTATCCACATCCCTTCCTGTACAAACCTTTCCAAGGGAGGGCATACAGCTTTCTGTATTTACATTATATAAAGTGTCTCAACTAGAAAGATTAGAATCTCTATTTCTATTTGTTTTTCCCTGCTCCAAATTAGCCTCTGACCATTAAATAAGATGTGAGTAACTTGTCTTTCTGTTCGGTTCCTCCACCCCTTTTCTGTTCCAGACACTCCAATCTTCTCCATATTATAATCTCTTTGGAGCCAATGATTGCATACGATTGGAACTACTCAACTTAATCGCTGTCGTTTATCCCCAGTTCCCCCTTCGGATTCATCCCATACATGAAAGTCTCCTAGTTGGATCAGTGATCGATTCTTAGGAAAGCGATATCCCTTTCGATTATGATCGCGACAATCCTGCTGGGTCTTGCATTGACTGAATCCGTCTCCATTGTTGGCTAAAGTTCGCGAAGATAAGTTCCCCTGCGCTATTTATTGTCTCTTACAACTGTCATTTTGTAAAGCAGGCCAGGCTACTCCCCGAAAATGCCTCGCCTGTCAGTCGACGCTTCCGAGGGTGACTTCGACGGTTGGGGACTTGGTCGATCTCCTTTGGTTCCAAAGGACCCTCTCCCCGCTTCATTCGATAAGGCGAGTGCGAAAGCCCTCTCCTTCCCTTGATTCGTTAGTGTCCAACATTGGTTAGTCTCGAATGGATTGAATCGATAAGTATTTCATGAGGTTTTTTTCGTTCCGTGATGCTGTATTGATCGCTTTCTCTCCCTTCCTATTCCCACCCAACCCCGGATCAGTTGCTTTGGTCCGGTATCCCTGCCAGCCATCCTTCTTTGCACGCCCTGCTAAGTACCTTGCCAGCTTAACCGTTTTGGTTGATTGCTCCTCGGCTTTTGGTTAATTGGGCTCGATCGATTACTTTTGGTTAATTGGGTAGGTGTCGATAGCAGCAGAACCCATTCTGTGGTCCATACCACGAAACAAGCAAAGTATGCCCTTTATTTCACTAGATAGCAAAGGTCCTGTTATACCGTACGGACGCGTGCTTGTCCAGTTTTCCAGGGATGGCTTCATCAATCACATCTGTCACCGATAAAAGTGTTTACATGGATGTATGGGAACCTTTGGTTCCATTTAAGTAAGTAAGCCCGCAGCATCACTACCAGATCGAAAGTCAGGGTCAGTTTCGGTTCTAGGTAAAGATCCATAACCACCAGTCCCAGCTCCTTAGCCAACATACCCAGATCGAATGTATTCGCTCCCCTAAAGGGAATATGAGCTTATGCGCCTACCTCCGCTACTGGGACTGAACGTCGATCTACTCCATAAATAGGTGAATATGCTCAGTGCTTAAACCAAAACAGCTCCTCAAACTCCTGACTCTGGCTCTCAAAACGTAGGATATGCTTTCTCTATTTCCGTGTCTATCGCCCTTGCTCCAACTCGATTTGTCAGTGGTTACGAAGAGGTTCAACCTTCTTTATGAAAGGTCTTTATCAAAGGTTTCGGGTGTTCTTGTCTTGGTTCAACGCGCTATAGATCTGTATATGGGACTGGGCCAGGGGAAGCTACGGGCTATGGAGCTTAATCTGTGCCTAGAGCATCTCAAACGGGAATGGAAACTGGTACCAGGAAATGGATGGGATCTCGAAAAGGAAGGAACGCTAGCGTCGGCTTCTGCCGGCGAAAATGCTTGCGAGGATAGTTGTTCACTACGTAGGGTGGCTGCTCCGACAGCGTATGATTCACCGGCAGTGTCAGCTTGAGCTTCATATGATTGGCCCGCAGTGCCCCCTTCCAATGCGGTCTATGAATCTCCTACAGCGCACTACGGGCCCCGACTCATTCTTTATGGATATGAGCGTGGATGGACCGCTTAGCCTGAGCCAGGGGGCCCTACACCTCTATATCTTTTCCCCTTTGACTAGCTAGGTCGGACTTCCACATTCGTCGGTGCAAAGGTCAAGCACTGTCAGACAATACACGTCGACTTTGTGCTCGCTTCGACGCTGCTCAATCCCCATCTCGATCAGCTCCAACTGAAACTCCTGATTTTGCTTCTCAAACAGACAGGGATGCTAAACGAGGTAGCAGTTCTTGCTATGCTGCTGTATCCGACGTAGGCCCAGATACAATGCACCTACCAACCCTTCGTCGCCGTGATGGTGAACAGATGAACCTATGACCTACCCAATAGTACCCACTAATCGCATTAGGGAAGGGAGGAAAAAGGCACGAACCTCCCCCTACCGGACACTATACCTCGTAGGTACGAGAGGTAGAACCATCATAAGTCGGGACAGCAGCCGACGCAACGAATCCAGCCGCAGATTATTCAATTGGACCCCTTCCATAACTAGTTACAGAGCCATAAATGAAAGTTTATTGCATCGAGCCCCAGGACATTAACATTCAGGATCTATAATCTGGATAGGCTAGATAGGGAAAAAACCAATAGAGTTCGTCTACTATTATTAGTATGGTGTCCATGCTCTTCGGATCCAAAGGCAGGTGGTAATCGAATCATTAAGAGAGAAGATGCTCCGCTTGGCCCTCTTTATCTATTCATTTTCAAAAAATCAATCTATAAAATCGTTAGGCACCTGCAAATCCGAGCTGGGCAAGGAAGGCGGGGAAAGGAAAAGAGGTAAGGGATCTTTACTGCTTGCTCCTTTTCCGCAACTCGGTTTTTAGACTCAGATGAGAAGGTGGCTGGGCTCTGTAAGCTCGACCTCATCGTGTCCGGGGGGTTGTTCCATGCCAGGGCCATCCCTACATGCAGCGGTTGGGCGCCGCTCGTCAAAGCCGTCAGCAGTTAGACTGAACAGGAAGTTCATTCATCATTAAACATGGTGTCCGGGAAGGCGGGGACCGTGCGTCACTCGTCTCCGGCGGGAGTCAGAAGGCCCTGGGAATTGAGTACTCCGGGGACGTACAGGAGGAATGGTCGGAGGATTTCGCATCAGAGGTTGGAAAACATCCTCTGAACCGAACCATTCCCTCTATTTACTTTAGCCAATGAGCCTCCCCGAACCTGGTCGAAATTGATGTATGTGAATGGTGAACTTCTCCACCCCGGCTCACGGATCTAGTGGTTGCGGAAACGCCTGCCTTGTTCGGGAATAACCTTTTTTTTCGGGAGAATGAATGAGCTTGCTTGCAACCGGCCGTCATCATCTATACAGCCGTTTTACTGCCCGACTTAGGAAAGGACAAATTTTGATCGGTAGATAGATAGGTGAATTTACTTATTTGTTGTTCGTGAAGAATTTTTCCATAATAGCATTTCGAACAATTGGGGAACCTAAAAGAGAGAAAGGCACGGGAATCATTATTCCTTCAGAGAATTGGAGCTTTCTGTTGCCCGCCCCTTCTCGAAGTAGTCGAGGGGGAAAATCCAGGAGAAAAACGAATCGGAGCATCGTCATATGCAAAATGCTCCTGACTGGCCGGTGGTTCGAGTCGAGAAATTCCTACCATTCGACGGTTTCGGAGTTCAATGATAAGCGGCAGGTTACGAGGATTCAAGCTCGGCTGGTGGCAGGATTTGAAATGGATCAGGTAGGGCATCCGTTTACGGCGTGAGTGGGATCAGCTTCCACAGGCTAGGGTAGGGAATCAGCATCAGCGGGGGGAGAAGCAGCAGTTGCAGATCAAATCCACTCGACTGAATAAGCTAGGTCATCAGGTTCTTCATCCCATGAGCATCTCGCTCTATGGAATATGAATCTATACTACAAACAGAAGGTTCCTCCTTCCTATAAAAGAAAGTGCGTCTTTTGCCTAACATCCCCGACTTTCCCTAGCGGTAGTCACGATCACGGCATGGCTAGCATGAATGCATCTCGCAGTAAACCCACTAGGAATAGTGATGACCACTACAGGACAGTACATCCAACCGTCACCTTCGTTCCGTCGAAGTTTAATGGCCTTGCCAACCTAAACGGCTTTAATAGGAAGGGACCGGCCCTAGTAACCTGAATGGCTGGCCTTACTAATAATAGTAGACGTAGTCATAATGATGGACATAGCTTAGCTTTCCGGCTTTACTAGCTTTATGACTTGGCTATCGGCCTGGCCGCCTCGTAGCTGGGAAATTGATCGTTGTGAACATGGCATTTAGTTGGTCATTTCTGATATCGAATGTATAGCCTTATCCCGGTCGAATCTACATCAATAACCGATGAATCATTTGGCTGGCGAATGAATTACTGAGATTGTTCGGGAGACATGGTCAAAGCCCGGCTTCATCAACACTACTAGGATCCAGACCGGTCAGTGATAGAGACTATTAATAGAGCACTGGTAGAAAGCCTATACGAAACGAAACAGAGGTCTATACGAGCCTTTAATGTTGACATTAGGTCTTCTCACAAAAACTAAGCCCTTGAGAAAGATTCCATTCCTCTTCCTGAGGGACCACTCAAGGAATATCGTAGAACAGCCGAAAAGCGATGACATTCCTTGTGGCAAGAGTCGACCTCTAGGGTATCGAGGAAGGTTGGAGAGTATAGATTACAGAGTTCATCAGTCCAAGTCTCAGAAGAGAGACTCCTGCGCCATCCATTCTTCCAGTATGAACAAGTTTCAGAGCAAACATCGTTGAAGACGGAACTCCTGGATTACCTTCTCAACTACCCTTCTCCGGTGGAGTGACCGGTTGAGTTTCGTGATCTACTTTCTTGATTTTGATCGGCTAAATCAGCCTAAAGCAGGGTTCGCATTCCTAGGTCGCGCGTTTCCCCGGGTCGGTGCCATGAATACACGGGTAGCTTTTCCAAGTGTCACGACCAGGGCAAAAAACGTAGAAGTATAAATTCCGAGTCTACCTCTTTTCGCGGGTTCATTCAGCAGGCCAGTTTGAGAAATGGAATTCGTTGGGCGCGCTAGCTAGGCTACAGATTTAGGTCTTTAGACGGGTGATAGTGAAAGTCCGTGCCTGTTGGTATAGCCAATTCCAAGTCCGGCTTTTGGCCGGGTCCGTCTAGCACCATGGTTTGGTTCCTTTCTTCAAAGCGAATTTGAGTCAGCATGTTTGGCAGTCTGGTTCCAGTTCCTAACCCCCAGCAGTTTCGCGGTTGGATGTGAAATGCTATGGGAGAACCTTTTGGATATAGAAAGTGCCAGATCTCTGTTATCAAGGTGAGGAGCAAAAACAACTCCCTGAAATGAAAGCAGAAAGCTCATCCTGTTGAACTCCTCACAAGATGGCAAAGGACTTCTTCCACTAGAAATTTGAGTCCCCTAAATCTTTCATATCAAACTGGGTTCTTAATGTTCTCGTAAGCTCATTTATCGAGGCTAAGTCATTACTAGAGAAAGCAATGTCATCCACATAAACCAGAAGAAGGACAATACCTGATGTCGACCTCCTTATAAACATTGAATGATCCGATTGACTTCTTTGAAAAAAAAAAACCGGCTCCTTCCTCTACTCCTATTTCGGCTCTTATACATGCTGCTGCACCTTTCAAACCAAGCTCTTGGTGCCTGCTTTAGCTTGTCGGAGGCCGTAACGTAAATCGCTTTCTTGAGCTTGCATACTAAGTTTGGAAGTTGGTTAGAAACGGCTCGTCACTAAAGGAGCTTACGGAGAAAGAGCGGAAAGGCAAGTTCCGATAAACCTACGCAGCTTTCCCGATAGTAGTTCCATACGACACCAACTCTTTCGTTCCAAGATAAGTTACTTCAGACATTGATGTAAGTCAGAATCGGCATATGCTAGAACTTTGGCAAGGCAAATCCACGAAATGATGAACACAAAGAGAAGGGGGTCTGCAAGACCTATGGTTGTTATACCCGGAGGGGGCCCCGGGTCATCCCCGTTCCGATCTGATCCTCCTGGTCTATTTCAATCTCTCAATCGTTGTAAGGGTACGTTGACTTTGACAGATTTTGTCCGATGATCCGGATTGATCCTAGCCTTTCTCAATGGTAGTAAATCGGGGGAAGCAGCACTAAAGCGCTCTTCTTGTTCGCTACGCATGTTCCGCTCGTTTCGCTATCGCTTCGCTCGTTCCCACCGCCCTTGGTTTGGGGCTTCGACTTGCATGTGTTAGGCATATAGCTAGCAGTCCATGGACAAGTTGCTGGGCTAAGACTCAATCCAAGAACCTAACTGCTGTCAGCTAGGGAAGGAGAGAATGGGACCGTAGAAGGAAAATCCAAAAATGACCATGGCGTGACATGCTACGATCACAACAGCTGAGGATCCCTCGGGATTGGAATTATGATCTTGATTGGCAGGAAGAATCTCGAAAAACAAGACCAGGAGCAGATCGAACCGGCACATCTCCGATGAGTTCAATTGTCTTTAGTCGAAAATGCCTTTTAAGGCCAGTTAACAACGCCTTTTGAGCCGGGACCTCGATGAAAGACATCGCTTCTAAGCTCATAAAGAAGCGCCCAGGAAAGAGGGAAGCCCGTCATGGAGCAATGCCAGTTATTGATGACCCTAAACGATGAGTTCTTCAACAACTACATTGCCCGGTGTAGCTAACCTTTTAGTTGCTGGAGCTACGCTATCGGATTCTTCTAGGGGCCCCCTCTGGGCTCTCTCCTCTTCGCTCGCTCCGTAGACGCACCAACCTGACCGCGCTTCGCTAGCGCTCACTCCACTGGATGGTTCAATTCTAGATCGAAATGAACAGGAATAGCCCGACGAGTTCTAGTTCTCTCGGGGGGACGCTAAGGTCAATGAACGTGACATAATATGGACAGATTAACGTCGTGCGGAGACAGGACTTGAACCTGCGTGACTCATGTTATGAGCCTTGCGAGCTAACCAAACTGCTCTACTCCGCGTCTCTGGGGATACATACGAACTTAATATCTACATGAAAGATTACGCATGAGTTGACAAAAAGACATTGGGATCTTCGCCCGGCTCCAAGAGGGTAATTTAAACTTAGTTTCGTACACTCCACTTGCTTTTAGTGCTCCTTTCGCATGCCCGAATACTCGCTCCGTATACTCCGCTCGTTCCGCTCAATTAATTAGCTCCAAAGAATGGGAGATCTGGAGAGGCATAAGCAGCTCAAAAAAATACCAAGGAAGAAAAGAAATGACACTTCTTTTAACCTTAGAAGGGTGGGCAGGGCTAGAAGATGACACATCTTTGGTTACTATCGATTTCTCTTTGTGTCTGTCTGCAAGGGCCCCCTCCGGGGAATCTCCATGTGGCAGGTATAAATCTTACCTACTTGGCTCAGCGGTTAGAGTCTTGCTCTCATAAGGCAATGGTCATTGGTTCAAATCCAATAGTAGGTATACCATGCGTCTGTCACGTACGAATTCGTGCATGAGCCGTTTGATCCTAAGTATGGGCTGATAGTACCAGGATGTATATTCTATTGTAGATCCAATGGAGCCTTTTTGATAGGCGGATTTCGCTCCGGTCAGAAGGCCTAATCTTTAGCCGAAACTACCTTTCTTGGATCACAGAGTCTCGGTAGACCGGAGAGGAGTCTTCCTTCTACAGGAGTGGGGCCCCCGCTTCCGGGCTCTCTCCTTTTGTCGATTTATCCGCCTGGATTGTTCGCTCCGCTATCGCTACGCTTGTTCTCCACTTCTTTGAGTACGAATCATATGAAAAAAGATTTTATCAACTACTCTCAATTAGCCCTCTCTTTTGGGAATAAACAGACTAAAGTACCCAAAGTGGCTTTGGTATTTCAGTGTACTTGACAGCTTCTATTGCCGAAAAGGGGCACCTCTGGGGAGTACTTGATCCAAATTTCTTTCACACTGGATAAGGCCAACTGAGATTCTCCCCTTCCGCCGCTCTTGAGCACATCGCTTCTACGGTCCACGGCTAAAGGAAGAATCGAGAGCTGGTGCCCAGTTCCTCGGAGCTCTTCTGAACGTGCCATAACCTGTTCGCTATCAGCTGTCTGAGCAACGCGTTGAGCATGAGGGAGAGCACTCGCTTTAGATCACCTCTTTCTTTGTCCCTAGAAAGGAGATCCCAATTGGCAGAGTCTCCCTTCCATATCCAATCGTTAGAGATCAAGCAGATCCGGGCCTTGTGTCAGCCTCGCTTCACAATGAAGGTAGGAGCACAGCCTATTTTGGATCCTCTAGTCACATAGGAGCAAGCAGCAGGAGCTTATTATCTCATTGACTTATAACCCCCATCAGCATCAGAGCTAGCAGCTCGAGCATCTTCTCGCATCTGAGCAAGTATCCGTGTTTCAGTTTTAGTTGCATTTGAACCCTAAAAGGCTTCGGCTAAGGCACATGCATTTGACCGAGTTTACCAAGCAGCGTCAGAGGCAGCAGGCGCAGATCCCTTTCTGTCTTTCCTCTTACCTTTGAAGTAGACTTTGAACCCGAGTCATTCCTCTTTCCTGCTCTTGCTTGGGGATGTAGACCCTTTACTTACAGGCTTGATCTGATCGATCTATCTAATTGGTTATTGGAATGCGGTTGAAAGATCGGAGGAGTGAAAAGAAAAGGAAGATACGAAATCAATTTAGGAAGGCAGTCACTCGACAAGAGGAAGATAGGGAAGGAATCCTAATTTCTATCCTATTAGGAATGGAAAATTCCCTACTAAGCCTATCTAACTGAGAAGAACTAGAAGACGACATTAAGAAAGGAAAAGAGAAGATAAAGAAGGCTTACAAGACGAGCTGGTATGAGCACAAAGAGTACAAGCACGAAGAAGAATGCTCAGTCTCAGCAGCAAGGCGAAGGCTTAAATAGGTCCCTGCAGAAGCCACACGGCCTCCTCGAGTACGCCAAAAGGGGGGGCGGAAATGATTTTGAATTCTTTCAAAAAGAGGAAGGTGACTCTTACTACTTTCGTAAAGGAATCGAAAAGGATCTCAGCTAATACTAATGGAGGTGTCCGGGGAGCAGGAAAGTAGATAGGGAGAGAGGAAATAATAGAGACTCCTTTTTACAAGCAAGGAAAGCGGGTTTGGCTCAAGTGAGTAACGAACGGAAAACGAGGATAGTAAGATAAGATCTTCCTTGACTTGAGTCTCGATCCCCGCCGGTCTTATCTTATGCCCAATCAAATATCCCTCTGTCTCGGTCACCCCTCCATCACTCCACTTTGTCAAAAAGTATCCACCGACCACTACGAGGAAGTCAGAACTGGAGTGGAGACTGCAAGCAAAGCTGGACATTCATTTCCGGGAAGGGGTGTGAAAGTCCCGCTCTTTCAAGCGGGAGGGTATCGGCTCAAAAGGAAGGGGCCCAAGAAAAAGAGGAGTTCGAAACTTCAAATTCAGTAGCCGTTGAAGAAAGATTGAATTGAAAGAAAGAAAACTTCTTTTTTCTCGAATAATAAGGAAGTTATTGTCAATAGCGAGGAGGCAATAGGAACTAGAAATGTAGTGAACAGAAAATCAAAGAATCCGTTTGTTGTTCTTGTCCCAGCCCCGACAGTAGAGTTAGAGACGGGGACGAAACGGAAGGACCAGTCATCGCCTGAATGAAAAGGCAGGTCGAGTCACCCATCCCTCAATTGTGTCATTCTTCGATGTCTTATCCGAACGGGAGCAGCGAAGCATAGAATGTATTAGATCCAAGCAACAGTAGCAGAGCCCTGCAGAGAGGCAAATCCAGAAGTTGATTTTCTATCACAAGCATCTCCGGCGAAATCAGCATCACAGTACCCCACCAGCGGAAAGGAGTTTTCTCGGAGACAAGACCAAAGGCATCTGTTTTTGCTCATCCTAGTCCACCCGCTTCTCCCAAGGCAAGGCTCCTGTTGGCAATAATAGCGGATTCTCTTTGCAGCCGATGAGGGATTTTGCATAGAACGGGGAACCGGACCCGCGGCAGGTAAATAGTTGGGCTAGAGATAGTCAGATAAATGATACTACCTACTAGCTGACGATAAAGAGTTGGATCAACCTCTTCCTGGATTCCGGAGTCGGTTTGAGTTCAACTTCCATAGGAATGGAGATTGTCTTCTCATCTGCGATTTTTAGCTCAGAGAGTGGATCTCTAGCGTACCTAGCCCGAAAGATAGTTAGCAAATGGATTGCCTTGCAGAACCGAAGGACCAAGAAAGAACTGTATCAGGCCCATATCAGACATTTCAAATTGTTGAGCTAGCTTGGTCTTATAGTCACTTGTGAGCTGTTCACTAGAGCTGGTTATGAGGAGGGCATCCACATAAAGTGGGAGGAAAATGGAATCGTCTTTGTCCCTTTTAACAACAAGGGCATTATCACTTACACATTTTGGAAAGCCGACTCAAAGAAGGAAAGAGCGCAGTCTCCGCTCACTGACTTCAGGACAGCAGCTCCGTAACTGACTTTGACTTAAAAGCACATCTGGCCACTTTCCGTTTCCGATCGCGGAGTCGAAGCTGACAGGCGACGATTGGGAATGGTTTTTCACCTAAAGTTGGTCCCAAAAAAGAAGCATTTCCTGAGTACTTTATTTAAAAGTATGCAATAATGGTCTGCGTCTGATAACTAGGTGAGGAAGCTATCTAACAACCTAGCTACCTAGCTGCTAAGATAGGATAGGTAAGAAGGAAGCTAATTGGTTTAAGCTCCTCAGCTCTTCGCCTAGAAGACAGATATAATACCATTCTTATCCCGCCTATCGTGATATAAACCACATTTAACACAGGCTAATCGAAGAACTTCCACTCTACAGGACAGGAATAAAGCAAAGAAAGAGATTGAGAGAGATAAGCGATTAGAATTAGAATCACTTAGAATGCAATTATTGAGGCATAACAATAAGACCCATTCTTTATCCTCCGCTCTGCCCTAGCATCCATATTCGCTTACAGGAACAAGTTGCTCCATCTAATGGGGTATAATTCAATCCATCGTACTCTAAGCCTAGAAAGAGGATTTTAAACACTACAGGAAAGAAAAAAACCAAACTATTAGACCTTACGCGAGTACCTCCAGCTAGGAGCAACTTCGCTACACTCTCCTGCGGGTAGGATTCTCTTTTAGAGTGAGTCTCCTTTTAGCAACTAGTTAGATAAAGTCTTTTATTTAATACCAGTAATGGGCAGGCTCGCTGGTATCTTCAAGCCAAAACCCCACTAGAAGAGATGGAAGGTAGCTTGCTCCTCTACCTTACAAAAGGAGTGAAACTGCTTGACCATAGGGAAAGGACTTTAAGCTTCTCTTCTTGAGTTATCTTCCTGACTAACTGTAAGCAGAGGACCTTACCTAGACTCTTAGCCCTTAAGGTAAGGTAAGGTTTTGTAGTTGTTAGTCTTAATTCCTACTGTTACAGAATGGGTAGTTGTTATCTTAGTTGTCTTTATTCCAATTAGCAACAGGACAGAACAATTAGGAACTATACAAGCGAAGCGGAGCGAGGGAGGACTTCTTACTAAAAGGAGTCCGACTAAGCGTAGCGTAGTGAAGCGATATTAGTATAATACTAAAACAAACAGTACTATCGCTTCAGAATCTCTTCGAGCTTCTTCCGCTTGTTCCATATCGCTACAGAACCCCTAAGGGGCTTCTTTCGCTCGTTTTAGCATCATTATCGCTACGCTACGGGCTTATTCCATAATCTCTAAGGAGCTTATTCCATAATCCCTACGCTTGTTGGCCATATCGCTACACTACGTTTCGCTTGTTTCCATATTCATAACCATATAGCTACTAATTTCCATACATGATAGCATGAAATATAGCTTAATGAGGAGCTCATAAGGGTAAGGTTATGGTTATTTATGGTTGTTATGGTAGTTATAGATGTTATAGATGGTATTTATGGCTTTAAGGTAAGGTCAGTTCATAGCAGACGATCAGACGATAAGACTGAAATCTAGTCTGAACTTATCGTCTGCTAGTCCAATAGCTATTTCAACTACAGCTAGCTGCTAGGAGAGGAACTCTCGAGAGGTACGAACTAAACGTTAAGTTGCTGAGGTGAAAGGATTAGCAGGAACAAGCCAGGGATGATCGCCCCATAAGCTAGACTGCCATTCAAGACAGGAAGGAATTGAGCCAATGAGCAGTGCGCATGGTCTAAGCCTGACGGTCTTAGTACGGACTGGGGTCGGGTGGTTGTAACCGAATCCAAACCAAGGAAGCAAGCAAGCAAGGGAGCTTACCTTAGAAGCTCTTTTTAAGTTTCCTTTTCACTAAAAAGAAATTGCCTTCTAGCGATAGAGACTGACAAGGGAACTTACCAATACTAAAGGCGGATCGATCAGGCTGAAAGACAGGTTGGCGAGCCCCAGCAGCCGTCTTCGATGAAAGGGAGGAAGACATCGTCTAAAGGGAGACCGACTCTTTCGCCTGCGCTCTTTTTCGAGGCCTTCCCCCTCGAATTCACCAAATTCGAAAGGACCCCCACTCATTAAGGATCTTCCACAAGGGTGGCCCCGGAAAAGAGTATGCCAACGAACCGTTCTTAGAGACAGAAACTCTTAGAACCGTCTCAAGCAGTTTCACATCTACGGATGTAAGTTCGGAATCTTAAGTAGGAATTTCTTGAAAGCCGAGAAGTGTTATAGGGCGAGGGGCCTAGCGTCTTTCTCGGAATAGCTATCTAAAGTACCCAAGCCAAGGGCAAGGTTTATTTTTCCTATAACTCTATCAATTCCGATTGAATGCCCATCTTTAGAAAGCGTTTACCCCCCAGCTAGGAAGAGAGGAGGATTGATGGACATAGGCTGCAGATGGACCAGAATATGCTGTGGGACTTCTGACGTTCGTTCCTCCTTATCTTGCCCGGTAGGTTGTTACAGAAAGAGCCAAACCAAAGCAGGGACTGATTCCACATGGGGAAAGGAAGGAGTAGGGGAAGGAGGTCTAATTAACGGAGTAAAGCAGTATAAGGGCTTAGTGCTCCGATTGCGCCTTAGGACTAGGACTGATCGGTAAATGCCCCTTACTCTTCCAATGAAGGTGGGTAGGGCTTTTCTTTTGTTTAGGATTGGCAAGAGGATGGCTGCCTCGGCCTCAAAGCTGTTAGAGAATGCGCTCTTATCAATACAGGGACGCGAGAGGAATTTTTCGAAGGTAGTACTAAAGGGATGGGGCATTACCGGTGTTAGCGACGGAGGGATTGTTTGCAAGAGAAGGTTGCCCAGTTAAGATACGAACAGGAGGCATGCCACGCATAGTATAAAAAAGGGCAGAGAAGAGGATTGATGGACAGAGGGAAGTGACATATATTTTTATTATATAGATGCCCCAGAAGAGCAGGAGGAATCGGCTGCTTGAGAATCAACTGCTGGTGGAAGGTTTGAAGGAAGAATGCGCAGTTAGAAAGGTAACTATCATCTCAGATTCGAAGAGGGGCACACCCATTTAGGAACATATGCCAAAGGCCTTTGGTGGGTAAAGAGAGAAGTCAATGGAGAACTACCAAATCCAATGACTTTGATTTGTTCGTACCATTCTGTCATCGATCACTGCTGGGTCGGTTGGTGAGTCACCCAAAAGCATCGAGAAAGGTCCAGCATATATTATAAATGATATGATCAGCGGTCTCATTTATGCTATGCCCTGCATCGTGTTCGTGTGTGTTTATTGAGCTTTCTTCACTTCAGCGCCATGCGCTTTGCTTCGCTTTATAGAAGAGAGAGACCGTTGTCTTGGGAGTGAAAAAGCAAGCGCAAGCGATAGAAAGTCTCGTCCCTCGCGCGAACTACTAGAAAATGGTGAGATCATTAGATCATTAGTGAAAGAAGGACCAACGACGATCCTATCCTAAAGGAGAAGGAGGAGTAGGAGGAGTCAGTCTTCTTTGAATTTAAGATCGAGGAAAAAATAGGCCAATGCCAATTGAAAGCTAACTAGTTGTCCCTCTTCGATTTCGATGACAGGAAAGATCAGATGCACAGAAGGAGCTGCACATGAAGAATGGCAAGACACGACGTAATAATGAAGGATACGAAAAGTCAAAGTTTTTCATAGCTGCGCTCTCAGTCGTCTTTCGAGGAGAATTGGTTTTTGGTGTGGTCATTGCGTGTTTTATTTCAATTCTTTTTTTGAGCAGTTAGCAGCAGATATCGCAATATTGCATTTTTTACCTTTCTTTGAACGTTGAAATCTCTTCTCGGCTCCTTTCCTATCGTCTCACCCACTTCCTACAATCTTGCCCTCGCCTCGTCACGTCGGTCAATCTGAAACCACGCCGGTCAAGCGCTCCACCAGATAGATAGTCTGACCCAATCATTCATCTGGGCCTCCCCAGACTCACTCTACCTTCCAAGAAAGCATTCGAGCCTCGGTGTTCGTTACACAGTCGTCTCCTCCGAGTACAGACACGTTGACTTACAACTTTGAAAGATCAAAGCCTATAGTTCGTTCTTGTTTTTCTTTGTCAGCTTCTATCGTAAAACACGCATCCCAATTCAATGCTTTTGCATAAGTGAGAGTACGAGTAGTGAGTCCACGGATCACATTCTATATCTTTTTAGCTAAAGCTTATCCAAGTAGCTTTTTACGGCTTCAATAGCGAGACGAGTTTCTTAGCCACCGGTGACCGGCTTTCGTAAAAGCACCTTTGGGCGATGGTTTTTCGATCCTAGATCCCACTTGAATCAAGATAGCACCACTCTTACTCTTCTTTATCTAAGTGATATTCTACTTCTCTAAGTTCTATTTTAAAATACCTTAACACCCAGACTACCGTTGCTTGGATCCCTCCACGGCCCGAGTTTATACCTCTCGTCATGTTGTTTTTGACGAGACTCTCTTCCCTTTTGCAGGTGTCCACCCTCGCTCACCACCTCCTACGGACCCAGCTACTCTCTCTCGATGGTTTATGGACCGTCCAGGCTCTTCTGCACAGCCGTCCACTCGGACCTCACCAGATTCGGTTGATTTGCCCCCGTATTCTGGGCCTGTCATGTCTCTCTCCTCACCACCGACTGGCGCTACGTCTACTTCATCTCAGCCATCTCTCCCATCTCTATCACCTACCAGTTCTCCAGTGCAGCCGCGTTGCTCCTTGCTCGTCTGAGCCTTTATCTTGTGACGTCTCGTCGCCCTCTTCTGCTTCTGTTGCTGCGCCACTCCCCGATTCATCACCTGCTGTTACTGCGACTGAGGTTGCTCCCTCTGGCTCTGATGGTCCTCCATTGGCCTTGGATCCTGGTTCTAGGTGTACTACAACTGACATGACTACACCGCCACCATCATCTTCTGCCGCCGTGTCACGTCATCATATGATTACTCGGTCAAGGGATGGCACCAGGAAACCGAAGGTCTTCTCCGCCACTCGCTACCCTGTTCCGGCATGCTTTCTTGCTCTTCAGTCCGATGCTTCTTTTCGTGAACCGACCTGCTTCTCTCAGGTACCAGAATGGCGCGCAGCCATGCAGGATGAGTTCAATGCTCTACTTCGCAACTCCACTTGGTCTCTTGTTCCCTACCATCCGTCTATGAATGTAGTTGGATCAAAGTGGGTGTTTAAGCTTAAGCGTCGTGCGGACGGGTCTATTGAGCGACACAAGGCCCGACTCGTTGCCAAGGGCTTTACTCAACAGTATGGGATCGACTACGAAGAAAGATTCAGCCCTGTTGTCAAGTCCACGACTATTCGGACTGTTCTTGCTCTAGCGACTTCTAAAGAGTGGCCTATACGTCAGCTGGACGTCAAAAAATGCCTTTCTTCATAGCTTTCTTGACGAAGAGGTTTATATGAAGCAACCTCCGGGTTTTATAGATCCTGCTCGTCCTTCTTATGTCTGCAAACTCCACCGAGCAATTTATGGCCTGAAACAGGCCCCCCGTGCCAGGTTCCATCGGTTTTCTTCACAGCTCTTACAACATGGCTTTCTCTGTAGCAAGGCCGACACAAACATTTTGTTCGCACCTCTACTTCGGGCATTATTGTTCTTCTCCTTTATGTCGATGACATAATCATTACTGGAAGCGATGTAGCTGGTATCCGCTCGCTTATTAATTCTCTGTCGCGATGCTTTGAGATGAAGGTCACCAAGGTCCTTCATTATATCCTGGGTATGGAGGTCTCGCGTTCGCCTGATCGCTTAGTTCTGACTCAAACCAAGTATACTTTAGATCTACTCCAGCGTGCCAACATGCTTACGGCCAAGCCCATTTCTACTCCAGTTTCGTCTGGCTCCAAGCTCTCTGCTTTTCAGGGTGATTTTCTTGCTGATGTCTCCTTATATCGCAGCCTGGTGGGAGCTCTACAGTACTTAACTATTACTCGCCCTGATATTACCTATGCTGTGAATCAGGTCTGCCAATTTATGTATGCTCCTACCACAGCTCATATGGTTGCTGTCAAACGCATTCTTCGGTATCTCAAAGGTACCCTTGGGTTCGGTCTCACTTTTGCTGCGACTCATCTAACTGCATTTTCAGATGCCGACTGGGCTGGTAACCCTGATGACCGCCGATCTACGACAGGTGGTTGCATTTTCCTCGGTTGCAATCTAATTTCTTGGCTCTCAAAGAAAGAACCCACTGTCTCGCGGCCGAATACCGTTCGTTGGCATTGGTTACTGCTGAACTCACTTGGGTGCAATATCTTCTTAAAGACCTTGGTGTCTTTCTTTCTACGCCACCTATGTTGTTTTGCGACAATGTTAGTGCTACTTATTTGGCTTTCAATCCTGTCTTTCATGCTCGGACCAAGCACGTTGAAATAGACTATCACTTCGTCCGTGAACGTGTTGCTCGGGGAGCTCTTCGCCTTGGTTATGTTTCAAGCTCTTGCCTAGGAGCGAGGACTTAGATCAGAGTCAAGGTAGCGAAGTGAGTTCCGTTTTGAAAATTATTTATATAAAGAAGAGTTGTGGCTTTCTTCATGAAAGTGAGATAGTTGATCCAGAAAGCTCCGCCCAAAGGTGCCTTACTAAGAGGAGGCCGGTCACCGGTGGCCTACGTTCCTTGATCACTTATGAAGAAAGACAGAACTCTGGTTCCAAATCAACAGGGGAGAATAAGTGCTTTTATAATTTTCTTATTTTCTTTCTTGCTCGTCCCCTTATTCCGGACAGGAAGGACTCCGAGTAATAGGCTGAGAGAGGAGAGACTGTATTTGGTCTCGATCTAACTCCCGATCTTCTTGCCAACCTGATATCGAAAGCTCTGACGGTCAATGAGAGAGATCCTGCTTATATCCAGTACCTACTCACACAAAAAGCAAGAATGGCTTGTGAAGAGCTCAAGTCAGACTTGGTCTCTATCCCTTCCATAGGAGAAGAATTTAAGAAAGCACAGATTGACTTTCCGGCAACAAGAAACCTTTTCTCCCCCGCGGAAGTCATAGACCACATTATTCATAATATTATAAGCGAAAAGGCAAAAAAGGCCTTCCTTCCAGATGCCACCGAAAAAGATTTCCAGTCTTACAAACACTGGTTAAACCGACAAGGGAAAAAGAGAGACTTTTTTTTAGAAAAAAAGACTCCTCCACCTGGATTCACGTACGAAAACGGCGGGCCTTCCCACCGTTCCTATTCACGAAACACTTAAAAAATAGGTACTCGACCCGCGGCACAAAGTATATGGCTCGCTCGCTTCAGTTACATCCCATCCTCTAACTTATAAGCTAAGTTAAGGGGGACTCGATCAGTTCGGGAGCGCAAGGGGGGAGGTTAGAAGGAATGGTTACCCATCCGGCTCGAAAGAGAAAGACGAGCGTCAGCCAAGCGAGCAACAGCTATAACAACAAGATCTTTCCTGCGGCTCGTTCAGCTCCTGTGGCTTAGACCCGTTGCTTGCTCCATTATCAAACCCATTTGTTCTATAACCAGCAGCTATTCCTTTCACTTGGCTTGCTCCTGTAGCTCGCTGGTTGGAGTCCTTTTGCCGCCCGCGAGCTTGGCGAAACATGTACGACAAGGTGGGGTGGACAACGTATGTAGTTAGCCTGCCATCTGTGTGTTGATGAGCATCTATCAGTATTTTAAGGATTTCTTTTTCTTAGGGGGTACTTATCACTTACCCAATCGTTTTATAAGAAGATGATCATCAAAGGTGATCCCCTCATGCTTGCTCACAGCGTGGTAGACGTGTTTTGCATGAAGACAGAGGCAATGCATCTTGTCTTGTTTAGGCTCAGCCAATAGCCTATGATTGTTGGTGTGGCAGTTGCAGGTCATAATCCCTAAAAATGGAGGTCAAGGGACTTGAAGTAGAGAAGATAAAGAGATAAGAGACGAAAGGTAGCGATATCAACCATGAGGTCTAAGTCAATTTAGTAAAATCTTCCATGTTCAAAATTCTTAAAGAGCTGTCTCGCTCGGTATCAACAATTAGGCTCTGAAAGGCAATGTCAATTGAAGAAGAAGAAATGCCGAGTGAAATTACTTTCGGGTTTTTAAAAACCGGAGGACAGAGGGAAGAGATAGAGGTGCCTTTCAGTGTGATAAGGGAGGAAAGCAGGTCCATCATCTATACCAGTGACCAGATTTGGATATGAAATAGAGAGCTAGGGTTCTACTAAGTATGAGTAAGACCTAGCCTCGAGCCGGATGGATAACCATTAACATTTAGATTTCCTTCCTTCGGTCGCTAGCTAGGCGATAGCTGCTAGCTAGAGATAGCTATGTTAGACCGACTGCCCATCCGGGAAAAGGAACTATAGATAGGGCTGGTGGCAATGCAATGGAATTGGTGGGTGTTATCTAGCTATCCACGGCCGGAGTTTGAAGAACCTGGCTGTCCCCACATGATTGGCTAGTCCCCCGGCCAGATTCATTTACCTCATCAGCCATGGGCGGCTGTGGGTGTACCATTTGGCTATGACTTGGTCCTTCGATGTAGCTACGTATGCTACTGGTTTGGTCCCTTCATTTCCCCGCATCAATCAATAGGTTGGGTTTAGGTTCAGTGCTTCGGAGAATGAGCAGCAAGGTAAGAGGATGGGATATGGATAGTTGTCAGGGTCATATATTCATATCTGTATCACGTCCTCCTTCTTTTTACAGCAAAAAGCAAATCGTCAGCATATCTGACGTAGACGAATCGATGTCTTTATCTTTCTAAAAAAGTTTTGATTTGAATATATAGTTGGTGTCAAAAGATATTCATTAGTACAGCTGATCGTAGACCAGCCTTGGGGTATTCCTTTTACACAAGAACCATACTCTTTCCCTTCCTTATCTCTTATCTCTGTTCTTAAGAAAGCAGCTATGATATTACAGAAGGCATCATTACCTTGACCAATATGCAATCCTATTGTGGAGTTTAAAAGAGCGTGATCAATGTTATCTTCGCAACTGACTATATCTGCTTTAATAAGTCGATCAATCTTTCCCCAACTTTCGACATGAGCAAAGAGGGTCAGTGCTCCTCTACCTTTACGAAACCCATGAGAATAAGTCAAGAAGAGAACCCATATGCAGTCTCGGTTTCTCTATTGAGTCAAACTGACCAAGTAATGCATTGTAAGGTGCAAGACATTGCTAGTACATGGAGCTGCATGGTCTCCGTTGTGTATTGGGATAATTGTAATGGCAGAAGGGAAGTGCTGTAGGCAGATCTATCCTCTTATGCCTCGACCATTAGAGGTAGTCCTTGGCTTGTTGTTGGGGACTTTAATGCTATCAGAAGACATGATGAGAGAGTGGGGGGCTCGAATGAGTGGCTAAGCTGGATGGACTCTCTGGATGAGTGCATCAACCAGGCAGATTTGGATGACTTAAGATTTTGAGGTCAATTCTTTTCTTGGTCTAACAGAAGGGAGGAAGGCCCGATTCTCAGGAAGCTAGACAGAGCACTTGTTAATGCTGAGTGGGAGAGCAGATTCACTGGGTCAGAAGCAAATTTTCTGCCAGCTGGAGTATCTGACCATTCCCTTATGGTAATCAAATTGGCTGAACTGCCCCAGGTGAGAAAACCTTTCAAGTTTTTTCACTTTTGGGCGGATCACCCCAGTTTCTTACAGGTAGTGGAAGAAGTCTGGATGGAAGATGTGTTTGGAACACCTATGTTTAAATTATGTACCAAGTTGAAAAGGCTTAAGAAGAGGCTGCCAGAAAGGTCTGAGAAATGATTCTTGTTCCACCCTATAAAGAAAAGTGGAGGTATGCGCCTCACTGAGTTGAGTCAACACATATTGCACCCAATCAGGATCTTGGTTAGGCCTTTCGAGCTGTCTTGACTTACGTGGCAAGCAAGGGTTAGAGCCTAGCTTTCAACTCAGACTAGCTTTCCCAAGTGCACAACAAGGATAGCGGCCCCCAAGAAGAGCTAAACTAAACCACTTGTATGCCCCGTCGAATCGGTTCCTTCCCTACTGAGTTGGTTCGTTCTCGTTACTTTATTTACTAATTAGGTTCCTTCCCTAATTGAATAAGCTCCCGCATTCCATTATTTATAGCTTGAAGGCGGAGAAAGGGATTCATACTATTTAGCTTCCACCAAAGGCGCCAACTAAGGATCAACTGTCCCGTGTCTGACCCTTTCTTAACCTTGTCAACCCATTTACACGTCACGGTCTTTAGATCTGTAGGACAGAGAAGGAGTTCCCACGTCTCATTCTTGTTCAAGGCACTCCTCGCGCTTTTTCTCAAAGCTTATTTCATGGGGGGGCTCCTTGTGCGTGCCTCTTCAAATGAAGTTGGCTCCTCCACTCTTTTCTTTTAGCGCTTCGGAGGTAGAGGATCGGTATTAGACAACAAACAACTGGTTTAGTCGAAAGCCAAAGCCTCAGCGGTGCAAGCGCAACCCGCCGTTAAAGACACAACCTAAAGCCGTTTAATTAAGGACGCTCGCCAGCCCTTGAATTGCGCAACCCTAACTAACCCTAAGGCTGCCCTAACAGCTAGAGATGATGCCACTGCTGCTAGAGAAGCTAATGCCTACGAGTCCGAAGGCCAGGAGGAAGCTGCTAATGCCAGTCTCATACTATAGGCCAGTCCTACTTACTGCTTTAAGGCAACTAGAGCGGCGAAAGGTGGCGGCAACATGGAATCGGTCTTATCCGAAGACAAGCAGCAAGCAACGAGCGGAGCGGATAATGCAAGCGGAGGTGCGGTGTCGAAAAGCAAGCGACGAAACGAGCCCCTTCAATGTGGTGTTGTTCAGGTTTCTCCTGAACTCGCCAAGGGACTAAGAAGGCGAAAGAATGATGATGGAGAGTTGACCGAAATGAGCACTAAAGACTTTTTGACTCGCCTACGGACTAGTAAGGCGTAGTTAATTAGTTATCTCTTATCTTTCTAACAAAATCGATCAAGAAAGAAGTGGAAGCCGTAGCGCGCTACTTCAAAGCTAGCATTCCTAATCGCCCTATCTAGTAAGGCACTTGTTTTTCAGCAGCGTCACGGCTTATTCTACAATTTGCTGTTTATTAGTTTTTCATCTCCTGAGGAGAGCGGCAACATGGAACAGTGTAAAGGTGAAACGACTTGATGAGCTAAGGGGGCGGGATGAAAGCGCTATTTGAAAAAGAAAAAAGGAGCCATCTGCTTTACGCTTTACCTTGATAACCCACTTGTTTCCAATGGCTCGCTTACCCTCCGGTAAAGGAACCCACTCCCAGGTATGATTGATTTCTCTCAAGAGCTTGTAGCTCTTCAGCCATGGCCTCTCTCCAACATGATTGATATGACGCTTCATAAAATTAGAGATAGGGCCTTCTTTTATAGAGAAGAGAGACTAGCAAGATATACACGGTGACAAGGAGATCGACGAATCTCATGAAACAAAGCCTTGAACAGGACGAGAGAGACGAGAGGAGTGGCGTACCTCAGGCATGTTGTCTGGAACTGGATCATGGCTTGAGTCTGGAGAGGGAGAAGCGTTGGTTTACTGATCTCTTTCAGGTCCTGGCTGAGCTTCAACAAGATCTGGTGTTACACGAAGTCTCTTTCTGGTATAAACTCTGTAAGATGGTGTATGAGTAACAGGCATCTCTGGCTGATATAGATGAGTAATCTCTCACTGTGAGACTGTCCTCCAGCAAAACGTCGACTAATCAGTGTAGCAGAAGTGGAAGTGGAAGCAGTGGAGGCAGAAGGTCGCAAATCCCCACTCCCCCTGAATTGCGGCCGAGGGAGAGAAGTCAGATCGCTGCTCATCGAAAGTCACATGACGAGAAATGTGCATTTTCTTCGTGACAGGATCATAACAATTATACCCTTTCTGTTCCAGAGAGTGTCCATAGCCTAAGAAGATACAGACATGAGCTCGAGGGGTTGGGTTGTCCCTTAATCGAGCAGGGACATGAACAACACTGCGGCAACCAAAGATACGGAGATGTTGATAGTCTGGTTTGGTTCCTGTGAGACGAAAATGAGGAGTCTCACCATCAAGAACCAAAGTAGGAAGCATGTTGATAATATAGAAAGCAGATAGCATAGCTTCAGGTCCCTATCTATAATAGGAACATGACCCTAAAATGAGAGGGCTCGAGCAATTTGAGCAATGTGACGTTTCGTTCAGAAACTCCGTTTTGTTCTGGAGTGTCACTGCATGTTCTCTGATGCACAATTCCATGATCATTCAAGCGACGAAGGAAGTTCATTCTCGGCTTATATTATAACCTCAATTGTCAGTTCTTAGTGTCTTAATCTTTTTCTCAAACTGCTTGTTGATTTCTTTTTGGAAGAAAGACATCATCTTTTTGCCTCATGAAGTCAATCCAAGTATTTATGGAGGGCTCGAACAATCTCAGCTGATCAACATTGAAGACGGGGTGGCGGGCAGTTCTAGTTTGAACGCATTCTCCCCGACCTTCTCTTGCAGAGTGAACGGTCCCGCAATGGTTTAAGCTTGCGGTTGGTACCCGCCTTCCTTAGGCAACTTTAACCACACTCGATCTCCCACCTTTCACTTATGATCGGTTCCGTGTCGGTCGTGCCTTTGCTTCTGCTGCCTCTGCGTTTTCTCCAGAGTATCAGCAACCTGCCGGTGGTACCGCCGTTCTCCAGGAAACTAACGGCTCGCTGCTGTTCAGCCGCTTCTCTAGGAGATGTGCCGCTGACTGGGTTAAGGACACAACCATCGTCCGAACCGTCTGCTACCAAGTCCATGGGGGCCTTTGGCTTTGGTTGGAACCCATAACAAACTGAAAAAGCACTTCTCTTGCGTTCTTGAGTTAGTTTTTTGTCTTGTAGCTACTACCGATATGCTATGCAAGTGGTAGAAGTGATGCTATTAATTCAGTGCTAAGCACTCAGCGCGCTCAGGGCTTGGAAGACTCTTCGCTAGCGAGGCAGCTATTACAGAGGAAGAATAAGAGGGAGGGGTACCAAGGAGACAAAGACAACTATGTAAGGCTTAGACCTTGCGTATACTGCTTCTCCTTTGGGTAGCTTTCTCTTCAAGCACTCTTGCCTTAATAAGGGTTAGCTATGTTTCAAGCACTTCTTCTTTTTAGAAAACAACTCAAAAGAGTCTTTCCATTCAAGCACTACTTGTAGCTACCTATCCCTACAACTACTAAACGCTATGAAAGTCATATAACTGCTCTATAGCTAGAAAGCGTTCTCCTCCTATACTATAGGTTTGCGAGGTTGCTTGCAAGGCGAAGGAGATCCTGTGGTTCCGCGTGCATTATACTTATACCGCTGCTTCCTGTGGCGATTGCTTGTGTACCTTTTATAAAGAACTATCCATTCCTGCCTTTGTAGCGATTGAAGTGACTCTTGCTTCTTCCTTTCGGTGCCTACCCCAGCGACTACCAATTCCAGCTTGCTTTTGTTCCTGCTCACACTCCTCAGCCTATACTCCTAAACCGATTATTTTGGCTTTCCCTTCCATTCCTTCGCATATAGAAATTCGATTCCTTCGCTTCCTCTCCTTATTTATACTGACTATAGGGCGAGCACTTTCGTACCTTTGGTTTTGGATGAAATCCCAAAAATAAATGGGAGAGTACTTTTGATGGAAAATTCAGACTGATTCTCTCCTCGTCCATGGAATCCTTGTCGATTCGATTCTTCTCCTCGTTCCTTTTATCTTTTTCATCTCATACTCACGGAGCGGTACACTGAACACCAACCCAATCCCGAACAGAATGAGAAGACGGAACTAGATCAATCCACGAGGGTGTGGCACTTCTCTACCCTCTGCTAACAGCTTTCTTCTCTTACCGAAATTTCTAGTTGGATGAAAACAGTGCTCCTTTTTGAGGCCTCTCCTTACATCTCTTTTCTTCTGGAAGGGATGAGGTGGAGAGGAATGAAGAGTGGGTTTGGGGCTTCATTCTTTCTTCCCTACTTGCTCGATTGAAAGGATCCTGATTCATGATTGCTTGACCTCTTCTTGACGCCCACTTCTTAGCTGGATTAGCCCTTTCTTCTCCCTATGAGCTCTCTAGCTATTCGACTTTATACCAAGACTAGTCAGATTCATATCTAAGAAGAGAAAGGAGATTCTCTTTCAAGACTAGAGACCAAGATCTCTCAGAATACCCTAGATAAGAGGGATCCGTCCTTCTATATTCTTTCTCTGTTCATCTTTTTCTTTCACTCCCAAGTCCGATTTCTCTTCCAAGCAATAATTTGCTCTACCGGCAAAAAACTCTCGATTGACGATAGAATACAGGAGGACGTATAGAAGGGGAAGGGAAGAGCTGCTCTAGCTCTAAGAAGACTTCTAGAAAGACAAAGCCAGGAACTAGCCTCTTCTTTCTATAGTAAAAGCTATATTTCATACTTGACTTACAAAAAACAAGTCTCAAGTTCTTGTTTGTTTAATCCGATAGACCTCCCCTTACTTAGCCTATGGTTGGATTTCAGGAAGTACTCTCTCTAGTTGGAAGAGGGACTGGACTCTCCTATACTCGGAATTGATAGATAGAAAACTACGGGAAAACAACTACCTTGCACCAGATATACTAAGTGAGAACAGAGTAGGGATTCCTTTTTACTGGGATTTCCTTAATTATAGCCGAATCCCTCCTCCCCTGCCCCATTGCTTCTTACCGGCCTAACCAACTGATTAGCAGCTCTAACCGGCGTATGTGCCTAGATTAGGACTAGCTGCTTATGCGCCAATCCACACCAGACCACCAATTACTGCTCTTCCCGACAATAGATCTATTAAAAAGTGTTAAGCAAGGTGGCATTCGTTTATCAAGTGCTGAGAAAAGAGAGTTCCCTTCCATTCGAACTACTGGTAGAAAGGTAGATTTCAGACCAACCAAATCTTTCATTTCGTATAGAACGAGAAGCAATATATTCAAGTTTAGTAGGAGATCGAAAGGAAGATGTAGTTCGTTCTTTTAAAAAGATAATCAATCCAAGTCAAGTGGTGCTTCTGATACAATAATCCAATAGAAGTCCAATCCAAGCTCCGGTTTTGTACTTTGATTTTTGCATCTCGATTTGCTTTGTCTTCCGTGCTCGGGCTAAGCCCTTGCCTTGCTTTTCTCCCGTCACCTCTGGCTTGGCTATCTGCCTTTCCGACCAACTCATATGGTAGTGGGGACAGCTGACCACCACTTACCCTGGCTGGCTTAGACGAAGACTTTCTTTGTTATGGGAAGGCTTCAGCCTCTGTCAAAATTGCACCTTTTGATGAGTCAATAGAAACCTTAATTTCTTTCTCCGAGCTGAGCTCCTAAGGCTAAGGCCTATGCCTGCTTAAGCTTGACCGAACTACTATTATATACACTTAGGAGCGTACTAGCCATAGCCTGCGCTTCTGAGCCCCGCCGGGTTAAACTAGACTCAAATACGGGTAAAAAAGAAGCAAGCTGACCGGCTTTCTAAGGAAGTAGGGCTTTACACGTAATACCAAACCCTTTCTTTTGAATATCCCGCCTCTACCACTTGATCTGGTTGGGCTGACTTCTTCGGCTTAGGTCCCATCTGTTGGGTCACAATCTCCTGCCCGAAATGACGGATCAAAGGGAGTAACGGGCTAGCCTATAGGAAGAAACTACGACCCCGCCCACGGAATAAGTCCAGTGACGGATTCGAACGAATGCCCGGGCTAGCTTTAAGGTAGACTAGAGTAGTCAGAGTCCCACTTGAAACGGTTAGGGGGTCATCGAATCGAGTTGTACCACTTTTGCTTTGATTCCGTTACGAACTTCATTCTCCAGTATCGGTTGTACATTACGAGTCCATCTCATCAACCCCTAAATTTGGTACTAGATCAAGGATTGGAAGATCTCGATCTGCGAGCCCTGGCTCGACGATATAATCCAAAGATGAGGTAAGGTCGCTAACCTTCCTTCGTCCAGGTCGTAATTGAATTTTTGTTCTTATATAAAGCTCTTTCTTTTTACCTCACTCACTACGAGGAATTTGACCCCATCTTCCTAACCTCAATCTTGTTCCTCCAAAGCTTTATCCTATCAAAGTGTTCTACAAAAGAATCCGATCATTGAACTCTTCCTGTATAGGCCCTGTATAAGCTTTAATTTTATACTTTATAGGACTTAAACCTCTAGTAGGTATGCAGTTGAAGGAAAAGCGCAGCAGCGGAAGCGTCAAGGGGAGACGAAGTCTCAAATACCAGAGCAAGTGAATTGCGGGCAAAGGGAAGAGAAGCGGAGCGCGAGCACTCGTTACTAAGTAAATGAATCACAGTAGATATAAAGTTTTTATGGGCCATGCATGATGAGGAAGCCTGGTATGAGCAAAGGCAGAAAATAACACTGACAAAGAAGGTAGATACCCAACTCTAGTTGATGGAGCAAGGCTGGCGAAACCTTTTCTTAATTTGTTATCCAAAATGTATGTGATGGTAAGGGCAACGAAAGAGGAATGGTACTACCACTTGAGGAAGAGCTGAGGGCACAGCGAGGTGGGATCGAATCCATTTAGTAAAGCCAGTTATGGCGGAAACCCTACCCAAATATGATTGTATGGAACTTGTTCCTGTGTAGGTAGAGTCCAATTATGACCGAGTCCTCTATTCCCGTGTAGGTAGAGTAGTCCAACTATGAATGTTATGGACCAGACAACTGAACTTGTCGAGGGAAGGGGTCAGCTTCCATTCATTGCTCTTTCTATCGGTATGCTGAAACCACACATCTGAAAGTAAGGGTCCGTGGGCTGGTCTTCCTCTTCGCCGACACCCAAACGGTTCAATTTGCCTAACAACATATATATCACAAACGCTGGTGAAGTCCTTTTCGAGTGTCTCACATCAGGGTGGACCCGGCCTTTAAACACGCTAAAACAGCTTCTGAGCAAGGATTGTCTCTACTGGAAAGACTGAGACGAGTGCTTTAAATCGGCCTCAAAGCAAAGAAAACCGGCGGGCTATCGCTGTTGTGGAGTAGACCTCGGATTCAGTAGTTACTAGAAGTTCCTCTTTAGCTAGCTGGGACTATTCTCGAAGGTGGCACAAAAACCTATCCGGATCGACGATAAAAAGAAAACGATCAAGAAGATGGATTTTCTTTGTCCCGCAACCGCATCACCAAGGTCTTCCTTGTCATTTTGTGGCAAAGGAAAGGCATGAATGAAGGACTCTTTCCTCAAGATCGATTTTTCTATCTATGTCAACGAGAGATCCTATTCTATGAAATTTCTCTCATCATCGACGAAATCTCTTTACTATAGCTCGAATCGAAGCTTGCCCCTGGACTAATTGAAGCTTCTTTTCCTCTGTGTTGAAGAGTTCGTGACCTAAGCGACCGCGTAAATCTAGCTGTGAAAGGTATGTCCAAGGCCGCGAAATGTCTGCCCGACTTTGTCTCTTCTCCCGTTCCTCTTCGGTTTGCCAGTATTACCAATTAGTTCCCGATGGGATTTCCCAACCTTGGATTCAAAACCCTCTAATTCTATGACACGCAAGGAGGGCGACCGTCCTTCTTTCTTTCCCTACTGAAAAAAAGAAGTTTCTCGCCTCCCCAGAATGAAAGGAAAGAGATCGAGCCTAGTTGAAACCTCCTACTAGAAGGGAGCAGAAGCGAGTCCAATTAATAACATATAAAAGGAAGTTGGTCACCCGGACTGTAGACAAAGCCTGGAAGTCTCAGTCTTTTCTCCCTTTTTTTAGGTAGGGGTAGCCCAATTGAATGCTTAGAAACCGCATTGAATGGACTTGTAGTAAAATGACCCATTTCTCGTGATCCAATTCCTTTTTTCGCTCGCAGCCTTGCCTTCTGATCGAAATCCGGAACAGGCCCACGAGACTCAACTGCGCAAACCCCCGGCCCGCACCGTCGTATCATAGCGTTTTCCCGTCTTTTTTGCTTGTGATCCAATTTCCCTTCTAACAGGACATCGAAATGTGATCCAGTTTTCTCGGGATTTTTGCTTGTCAACGAAATTCCTTTCGGGGCATGGAGAATCGAACTTTTTACGTTTTCCCGGGAAATTTGCTTTACCCCAAATCTTTTCAACATAGAACCTACTCCCACTCAAAAATGTTTTCCTTCCTTTTCATTTTCATAAGGATAGGGAATAGTTACAGGTAAACGATTTGCGTGGGATAAGGTTGATCCTATAAGAGAAAACCGCGGCTTAGTTGGAAAGGTAGGCTGTCAAAATCCGAAGCTCTTCCACCTCCTGGTTTGCTCGTAAGAAAGCAGCAAGGGTTCCGTGTAAGGACGACCGACTTGGAATGCAATGTTGGCATATACATTCCGTTTTTCAACTTGTAGTCCACCAGGGGGCTAAATCTTCTCCTGATTGTAATCCACGAAAAACGATACGATCATTCTATGTTGGGGTCGTTTTATCGCTGACGTGAACGGCCGTCTAAGCTACTTGTGGTTTATCACTATGTTGGGTTTCATCTCCGCAGATATTTCCAGATCGCGAGACAGAATGTTCTCTACGACACTGGAGTAGATGTCCGGGTATAGGTCGGTGAAGGTGAGAAAGTTATATATGGAGAGGCAAGAGGCATTTGATATTTCTCTCTCCCCTTTCGGCCTGCCGAGAGTTGCCGTTTTCGCGTGTCAGCTCTTCTTTGTTTTTTAGGAGTGCGTCATATCCTTTAGTTTTGGCAAATGTTGTTCCGATTCTCGTACCTTTGTGTCTAGGTTGTTGTTTCTTTTGGGCTTCCCTTCCCGACTTGTTTCAAGTACCAGTGCTGGAGCTGATTAGTACCCCTACCCCATTTAGTCATCCTTCCGGTATCGATGTGGGAAGCTTAAGGGGTTCCCTAAACGCGGCTATGGGAAGGAGTTCTACACACTCATGCTCGAGGTGCAGTGCAGGATACGCCTGAAAAAGACTGATTCTTCCACTTTATGGATGGCTTAGAAAACTGGAACGAAAAAGAGCTGGAACGGCGTGGGGTGAAAGACCTCGCATCGGAAATGGCGGCAGCAGAGAAGCTGATAGACTTGAAGAAGAAAGACTCCGCCAAGTACAAGGCTAACAAGAATGCCCAAGGAAAAGGGGGGCGAGAGAAGGAAAAGGGACACAGTGGTGACAAGGATGGCTCAGGTAAGTCTTCCACCCATAAGCACCATCAGGAAAAAAGAAAGGAAGGTAGGGACAAAAGCCACGTGAGCTTCATTCTTTCGGACCTCACTGGGAAAGGGAATAAAAAAGAAAAAAGGCCATCCGCTCTCTCACATAAAAGCTAAGTGAGGAGGAGCCAGATGAGGAGTCACATTGGGAGATCTAGACAGTTGATCAATGCCATGGCCAAACAAATAGAAACCCAAGTCGGTGATCAAAGGGCTCATCCACGTTAAAGTGGGAATTAATTGGAAGAACACTCGGGCCATCGTAAACAGGGGTCCTACCCACAACTTTCTCTCAGTAGAGGAGGCAAAGACAGACGGATTGAAGCCCAATAAGGAAAGAGTCTGCCTCAAGCCTGTCCACTCAAGGGAAAAGCCCGTACAAGGTCTGGCTCGTGCGGTGGAGCTACACATGGGTGATTGGAAGGGCAAGGTTACCCTAGCCACCATGGATGACTTTCAAGTGGTACTGGGGATAGACTTCCTAAGGCAAGTCAAGGATTCTAAACCACACATGAATTCGCTATGCATTATAGAAGAGAAGACACCTGCATGCTTCCTCTGGTACAAGGGACCAAGAAGACCAAGGTCATGCTATCAGCCAGAAAGCTAAGAAAGGCAGCCCAAACGAAAACAAGAAGAACGAGCTGACGAAGCAAGACCGGCGCAGGTGCACAAGCGTATACCACGGGATGAATACTGACCGAGGACCTCCTTCGCCCTTGAGAAGGCCTTCCCAGCCCACAGAAAGCCTTCCTAGCCAAATGGGTCCAACGTAGCAAACTCTTTCACTAACATGTATCTCTACCTCAAATTCCCCGAATGCCCCTACCTAATAGAAAGAAAAGCCTTTGCCCATTAACAAACTCTTACCAGCCCTAACCTCAAGTTTTCGCCTCACTCAACCAGCCTATCCGTCATTGGACACCCAAGACGAAGGGGAACAGGGTCCGCCCAGGCTCTACGAAGTGCTCGCCCCAGCTATGAAAGGCATTTTTTAAACCAAATCCATCGTGGTCTGCCGTCCTCCCCTCATTCATAGTGGGCTCGAGGGTGACTGGTCGAGTAAATGAAAGTCTACTTCTCGCATTAAGAGAAAGAATGGGCGAGTTACTGCCTGAGTGCCGAGGGGGCGGTTCCTCTCAATGTATTATATTATAACAATCAAACTCATACAAGGAGCATCAAAAGTCAAATTCACTTTCCATGGCAGGTTCAAATCTCTTAAGCTAAGCTTTTTTCTTCCCGATACAGTGGCACTCCTTTCATCTTTGGATCCACCAACGGGCGCATCCCACAACTCATTTGTCAACTAAGATCATTGCACCTACTTCTCTCATTCTTGATGAAACCTATTGCCAAGCGTAGTAAACGAGAAGATAAAGCATGATCCCATGTCTTTTCCACTTTCTGAAGTCTTCCGACTAAATTAGAGTCCTCGGGAATCTGCAACAAGGAGGTTTTTAGAGACCCCAATTCCCTCTCTGAGACATGCAAGCCTTAGTTTTCACTTCCAGCCTTCCCTGATAAATGAGGAGAATCGCTCTTCCCTATCAAATGTGAGAAGGAATCTATAAAAGCTGCCCTCCCGTTCCTCCTTACCCTAAGGGTGTCTCACTATACAAGGTACACACAGTTCAGCAGAGTATAAACAAAGGAGATGAGCATGCATCGCTATTTCACAGAAAACCTTCCCTAGCAAATTGGATTCGTCGATAATGGACCTGAACACTGTTGAAGTCTTGGGGCTATGGAACCTACCCCACATTGGAGGAGAGAACCTCTATTTGTCCTATCCACCAGGTTCTGCACGAAAGGGAGGCCCTTTTCTTATGAATACAATGATTCAGGGGACCCTGGAGTTATAGTGCATACTTTGCTTTCGTGTTTTCTTGCCCACGTCTACTTTACGACAGCGAGTGCCCCCTATTTCTTATGGTCTGACTTCCATCTATTCCGCCCAAGGGCATCCAAGACAAAGTTGGCAAACCGCGTTTTGGCTTAAGTCTTATATCGCAAGCAGGCAGATTCTGCTTTTTGACCCTGATCGGTTCGTATCAAGAGAGCCGCTCTCTTCAACTGGTAACCATTGGGGGTCTAATTCTTCAACAACAAAAGTGACTGGTCAACCTTTGGTTCGATAGGCTGGTGATCTCTGAATCCGATTCAGTACTCGATGATGGTATTCTTCTTTTTTCAGTTCAGTATTTGACTAGGTAGGAGGCTCTCTTAAGCCTGACTCCGATAGCCGCTCTTCAAGCTGATGCGCGGTAAGAGACTTCTTTTTCTGGTGTAATAGAGTATATTCATTACAAACCTGAATTCTCGCGTTTTCCTCTATCACTAGATATTCCCTCGTGCGGATGAGATATAGTAGCCCTTAAGCTGTTGAGCTAAAGTTTCAGTGAAATCCTTGTTTTGTTGGTGCAGGTCTGGGATCAGTAGTAGCTTCCTGAGCGATGAGAGCCTTCCACCTCTGCATTGGCCGACAGTAGAACTCCTGGGTGAAAGGTCAATTCCGAAAAAGAGTAGTTTCTCCGTCTACAATATGCTCGAACCTTGACTTTAAAAATCTTCCACACCGAAAAAGCCCGTTCATCTCTTCTTTCTCGGAAAGATGGAATTGGAATCTATTTGGTAGAGTCTGCCGTGGGAAAGCCTTAGCGACCCGAATAGATAATAGCGATCACCCAGTTAAACGTATAGTTCCACCTCTGGTAACATGGTTGGATTGCTAACTTATTCTTTTTCATTAGTGACGGTTCTTCCTCTTCCCTCTGCGGAGGGGTATGAATAGCGCATACAAGGGGCTCGATCGAAGAGAGACAGTGGTGACTCGCCAAGAAAGATTTTAGAAGTGCTACCTGGCTACAGTCGGTTGATGTTATAAAGTCCTCCATTATGGAATGGTTCTCAGCAGCACGTGAATCTCCTAACTCGCTGAAAGTGACAGCGTTTATTTCATTTATATTATAAATATATATTATTAGCTTAGCTGAAACGGATCGAGTGTCCTACAAATCAATAGAATCTAGTTCGTTCGGATGATGTACTTGGGAGGACCGTAGCCCAAGCCACCAGGCGAGGAAAGGTTTCATATGGATCCACTTCTTGCCACTCTTCTCATAATCTAATGGTGGAACTCTTCTTTCTTGAATCATATGCATTGGATTCCCAGGAAGAGACTTTGCATATTTATTATTTTATGAAATTGTTTTGGAATATTTCCCGAAAACATATGGCAAAGTACGCCTTTACTGAAGAAAAAAAAAGAGGAATTCTGAATAAGAATGGACTACTAGAGCCACGGTAGCGAGCCATAAGCGAGCCTTGTCGTAGTATTAGGAGCGATGGAGCTTGCCCAGTGAAAGGAATACGTAGCGAGTCACGGGAATAACAGAAAAGCACTCTTCGGGGCTCACTATCGCCTTTATTACATAACCTTTCTCTGGTCTACTCTCCCGCCGGGATGGTCACTCAACCTACTGAAGAGCCTGGCTTAGGTCGAAAGGGCTTCCCAGCAAGCACAACCCCGCAAGCAACCGGATCGAGATAGCCTCGTGAGCGTGATTCTGAGTCTCGTGGTTGAGATCCGTGAGCGAGACCCAAGCAGGAGAAGCAAAGGTAGAAGGAGCAGAGGCAGCAGCACCTATTGATATATCGATCTATAGCATCATAGATAGAGAGAAAGTTTCCTTCACGTAGTTCCACCAGCTTCAGTAACATATTGGCTAGTAGATGCATACCAATATGACTAGTTAGGGCGATCCAGCGGGAACACGTTACCTTTGACTCAGCCCACCTCTGCTTGCTCCGGGCAAGTAGCAAGACGCCATATCAAGCGCTACGATGCTGTTGAAACCGTCCTGGAACCTTTGCCTTTCTTCGCTGGTTCACACACGGGTGGTTGGTTATGAATCACATCATCAAATGGGAATCAAGTGCTTCAACTGGTAAACTTGAGCTCTTGAACGTTACTATGAGTGCCTCGGCTAGCTATGGCTCTTCAAGCCTTGCCGCTTTGTTGAAGTAAGTGGAAAGCGAATGCACAGCGCTTCTACTCACATGTCGGAACACATAAGTAATAACACAAGCGAAGACCAGAACAAGGACAGACGCTTGTGCACACAAAATCTACATTTGCTTATCCACACTACTATAGAGTAAGCTAATCACTCCATTTCTTGGAACAAATCCAACGGGGCATCACAAACGAACAATGGCAGATATCGATCAATTGGGAATGACAGAACATCGCTTCTAAGAACTAATGGCAACGTACACTTACTTATACAGAATTGGTAAGAGACCTTTTCCCAAATGCTGACAGCTGCGATGCATGCGTGCGTGAGTGGCCTCAGGCCTCGGGTGATTCTAGATAACAGGCCTACGCCCAGCAACGGATAAACCAGTATAGGTCGTAGGAGTAGCAAGGTACATTCGAAAGCCAGATGTTGATCTCATTTCCCTCCTAAAAAGAAAGGGGCATTCGAAGAATCTCCAATCTAACACCAGCAGCGGTCAAGGGGTTTAGTTTCTCAGTCGATTGCCCTAAAATAAGACGGCTTCATGATGAAACTGGATGAATTTACTACCAGGCCGCTTTCCTACTACTGAAATGGGATCAACCGCAACCGCTGGCATACTTCACACTGGAATCAGAACATGCGCTATAAACGTAATCTCATTGATCACGTTAAGCCAGCCAAGCCAACAAACAATACAATCTATAAATAATGAATCAAAATTAGAAAGACTTGGACGCACCTATCTCCAATTAGTGAGGATGCCGGTGGTTATGGGTATGGATCCGCGCGATATTATAGCTTTCTCGGGTTTTTGAACGGTTGCTGGCTTGTTGATTTGCCTCTGGGTAACGGGAAAGTCGTAAAAGTCTTTTTACATTACCTTTTCTTCCGTACACCTTTGCCGGAACCGGTACCTCCTATCTATCATTGGCACTCTAGGATGCCAAACACCGATGTTTTGGTTCCCCCTCCCTTTTCCTTGCTTCAAATATGCATGCATCGAACACCCTACGCCGCGCTGCTAGCTAGCTGGCGGTCTCATTCTCACTCATTCAAACAAAAATGCTTTTTGAAGACCAATGTGGTTACTGAGAAAGCAACAAAAGGATCTGAAATTGGTCGACTGGGACGGTCAACCACCACTACTGATTGATGGGCTCGATCTGCGCTGGGATCTATCGCGAATGGCACTCTAACTAGGCGAGATGGTGGTGGGGAAGCCGCTTCTGGGACCGTACGAACTGGAAGGAATGATGCTTGCATAGGTGGGGGGGCTGCCTCTACTTCTACATGTGGTGCTACCTTCGCTGCTTTCACTAGTGTTGGTTCTTCCAAAGTAGCAATTGGGATTGGACTTAGCGCTTATCCCACACCGGGAATTCTCTCTGTTGTTGCTTTTAGAGAGTGCGGGGGCCTTTGTCTCTAACTGAACTGTGGTGCCGTAGCTTCTTATGCTGCAGCCCATACCATCCTAGCTTCCCATACCTTTTCCACCGCTAATATGACTAGTGCCCACACAGCCTATGTCTTTGCTTCTTATGCCTTTGTTGCCCCTATCTCACCCGCTTATAGCTTAGATTCTGCTGACTCAGATGCTGGTGGTCTAACGTCGAATGGAATCTGCTCGATCTCGATATGGAACAACTATAAAGTGCATGCATCAACTCCTCTGCCTCTGCCGGCTCGGTCCGCTGAATCCATGGGTTATGTAACTCGCTCGGATGCTTTAGGTTATTGGTCAAATAAAGAAAGAAAATCAATCGGTTCAACTGTAGCTTAGACCGGGCAGGTGGTGGGTCAGCTGAATCAATCCAATCAATTGCTTTCACTCGGGTTGGAAGGTTACTGGGACACTAAACTAATAGGGACATAAGGGAATGTCGGACCTACCCTACTATAAGCGAAACGAAACACGCACATCTGCAAATTCGCTAGCTATATGAACGTCGTACAGGTGGCAGCGTCGCTTTACTTCTTCCTATGATGCCTTCGCTGTATATGGTCCAGGTGCCTTTGCCAAACCCGAGAGTCCGCATGTCTCTACCAGCCAGTTTCTCCATTAGAAGCAGTAGCAGTTTCAGCTATTGATCCAGTTGTTCGAGCCTCCCGTCCCCGCAGAGAACAATCACTGGAGAGTGGAGGGTACTGATCAATTCTCAGAATGAACCTGGTTCGATCTTATGATGAATAGGCCTTGCGTTCTAGTAGTTGTCTATCCCTTTCTATCCGCTACTATACAAGGATAGACCATAAGCGGGTTCGCTCGCCCAACATCAGCCAATCGCATCGCACTCTTCCGTGCACTCCTACGACTCTCATTTCCTCTTTCCACTATGATGCCTGCCTTTTATCGCTCGCGTCTATGAAACTTGCCCATTGCTCATTGCGGGCGTAGCTATGCAGTGACTTGGTATGATAGGTTTCAAGTAGATTGTAGAGGGACCAGGCCTATTTGAAGGGGGCGGCTAGAGCAGCAAAGGTGACATTTTTGGAACCAATCGAAGAATCAATTGACCCGGGGGCAGAGACATTGTGTTTTCCCGGCCGAGTTTCAGTGGGTTCATTCCTAGTAGCGCAAGAAGCACCAGCAGCAGCAGAGGTAGCGATTGACCCGAGCTTTCGACGGCTCCCGGTCGGCCTACGCTAGAACTAGGCTCGCCTGGCTTAGGACACTTTTCTCTTATCCTGCATTGGTGTAACAATAAGTATATGTTCCGAATTACTTACGTCTATGTGTGCATCATAGAATCTTCCTATAAGAGATGTTCCGGCATTAGCAAGTGTAGAAGTTTCTGTATCCAGATGTTCCTTCAACATAGAGTGTAGAAGTGTTGTTCCGTCCTTTCCTGCTGTTCCAAGGAGTTGTGCTCCAACATCTGCTAGTGTAGAAGTGATAGGCGAAGGAAAGCACTGGTGATAAACTAGAAAAAGGAGGGCCGTGTCCGTCAATTTGTTCGACCCTCCACTAATGCTGGGCGATATGCTGGTGGGTAAAAGCCGCTGGTGAGACTAAAGAAACTTCTGATTGTGAGACTGGATCAACTCAATCTGCTTGAACTCGATCTCCAACGTCGAATGGTTGTTGCTGGGACTAGGTAAGGGATGGATACTAGCACAGGAACTAGCGGGACTCCAACGGGATCCGGATCGACGATCAATTGGTGCTGCTCCCACCTCTCCTGCGCTTATAGCTCTCTAACCGGGATGCTGTGGTAGCCTTAAGTACCCAAGGAAGCAGGTTGCATCGCATGGCTTGATCCCCGCAATTTGAGAATGCTGCATGAAAGCCACATTATCAGGTTTAGGTAAACACACTGACTTCATATAGCATAGTAGAAGATTGGCGAGTGGCTTGGCTCCCTGGGAAATTACATAGCACAGGCCGTGACTACGTTTTTTATAATGAAAGCTTTTATGAATTGTTATTAATAAATAAAAATGAACATGAAGCGCTGAAAGTGAGCGAAGCGAACGAAGAGCTTCCTGGGTAGGAAGCTCGAGTGAAGCGAAGCGTTTGTTCGCTAGCATTGAACAAGCGCCAATCGCTTGTGCAATGCTAGCTTTTACAAACGACTAGGGACTCCCCGCCTACAGGCGGGTACCCCCGCCAGCAGGCGGGTACTGAGCTACGAAGCGTAGCGAAGAGAAGGACCTCTCCCAAGAGAGGTCCGAGCGTAGCTTAAGCTTCTCCAATTATAGTAATTAATAATTAGTCATTACTTTACCTTAAGTCGAGTTTTGAAGCTGGCTTTTCAGCCAGCAAGCAACGGCTTTGAAGCCTATTAGTAAAACGCGCGCATACGTTTTTCAGCTGGCTCGCTTCGCTTTTCAAGCTCCGCTCGCTGCTTTTCAGCTGGTTCCTTTTCATCACACAATGCTATAATGTAACCATACATCCACGGTCTGAAATATGTTCGACTCGGCTCTCCACCCCCGTGGTAACAGTGTTATAGCATCTGCGATTACTGCGATAAAACGTTCTACAAGCCTTTTGTTATTCCCTTCTCCGAATCCCGGACGAGCCCCTCCCCGACGTACTCTACGGCTTTGGCTCCCTCCTCTGCGAATCTCCTCCGGCTTTCTGACCCGGTGATTCTATGCAGGTTATCCGGGGGACAGAAAGCCATTCCGATAGCTGAACCAGTCACTTTCAGAAAAATCTTTCCATCAGAACTAATTGATTTCCGATGTTGGAGTATGCTCTCCCAGGAAAAGGAGCTTCCTTACATGGATCGAGTTCCAAGGGATCGGGGAGGAATCGAACCTCCCGGCCGGCTAGCCCGCGTTCCAACCGCCATCGGGTTATTGCAGTATAGGTCGGCTAAGGTGGTGACTCATAAGGCAGGCTTTTCCCCGGCTGGCCATTCCCTCCTGGGCATTCGCGCCGAAAGAGACCAATCCTCCCTGTCATTTTCTTTTTTCTTTTGCCTAAACCTAGAATATGATCCCGAAAGCTTTTGAGCGATCGTTTTGCGTTCGCCCGGAACGCAATCAGGGAACGTAGCTTCTGCCTCAGAGGACTTAACCGCTCATAAGATAGGCATCTGTAATCATTATCTAATCAACCTCGGCTTGAATTGACGAGACAGGTTCGTTCATCCCATTCCTGAATGCTGCGTTGGAGGCGCGCCTCCTCTTCAGCAACACTGGAGGGGCGCCCTACTCCACCTCTAGGGTGGGGGGCTAAATCATCCAGCACTTCCCAAATTTCGTGGCGACTCCTTACCCTGCTAGGACCACTATATTGGTCCCTTTCACTCTCAATCCCGCTTCCAGGCGGGTGGCAAATTGAGATCGATGTCCGGTCGAGGTCTTGAGCCCCTGTCTAGTAAGGCCAGCACCTCTTCCTCCGTTTCATAACACTCCTTCCCCGTCTTACTAGGCGTTAGGCCCTCCATTCTATTCTATTCTATTCTATTCGGAGGAGCCTACCTGCCTTCCTTCCTCTTAATCTCCGCCCATCTCAAAAATCAGACTCTTGTGGATTCGCCTCTTTCTTTCCTCGCTTTCGACACATCACGTAGCTGGTCTCCATATCTCCGACCTCTCACACCACCCGACGTTCTCTTTTATGCATGCTTTGATTCGTATGCACTTCCACTTCACTTCCGTTTCCTTGCAATTCCGAGAGCCTATCAAATCTTTCGTTCGATCCATTCAGAACCCCGCTACGCCTTCACTCGCCAGTCAGGTGGGTTTATCGTTGGTTCAGGTAGGCGTTTTTTGAGGTGCGGTCCAGCGTTGCGGTTGATTCCATAACAAGTGAGTCTCGATACGGCACGAACGTCTAACTTCCTTTCTCACAAATCCCTTGTCCCTCGATGTTTTGTAGCCCCAGGACATAGGATTGGTAGCGTAGGACTTCCCCACTTCCCCCTAACTCTCCTTTCTTTTTGATATTGCTTGCTTTTTTTTTTTTCTTTTTTCGGCCCTCCGCACGCACATCTCAGTCAGTCATGCTTTCGTTCTTCCGGTTCTCCGGGGAGCAGAGCGTCAGGATCCAGCCGCTTCTCTTTTCGATTCAACAATGGAAGGAATGGAATAGAATGGGGGCTGTTCCCCTTTGTCAACTCCTTGTGCCTCTTAGTTTCAAAAGTAAACCAAGCCGGAACAAACCGTCATGGTCACGACTGTTGGAGTTTAGCTGACTTCATCCATAGAAGTCACGACAGGAGACAAAGGTTGCCTTTGTCAATCTACAACACGTTGACTTTGTCAACTTCCAGTTCCCTGAGAGCTTCCCCAGCGCGGGGAAGGAGGCAGTAGGAAGAGGCATTCTGGGCGGGGAGCTACCGCTTATAGAATGCCGACTGCAACGACTACGACTACACAGAGAGAGCTGCGCGTCAAGAGTCGCGTAGCGAGCAGGGAGGGTACAATAGAAAAGAAACCACTTCCCGAAGTCCCGTCAATTGAGTGCCGCTTTACGTGATTTCCCCCTTATTGACGTGACGATTCTGACTGACTTCACCGAAGCATTCATTCCTCTCATATCATAAGCACTCTGTGTTTGGATTTTGCATTCCTCTCATGACGGGGTTAGTATAGTTCCTTTTTTTAGAAAAAAGACGACGCCCTTCACTGAAGCCCCTGTCTCGAACAAGTCTCGAAGTGTTCTCTTACGTGAGAGGAGAGGGGGTAACCCCTCCCCTCCCCTCCGTCGCTTTAGTAGTTAGGGCGAGTGGGCGCAGCGCAGAATTCTTTGGTTTCCCCGAAACAGCATTCATTCCGAATCCCGGATCGGTCCGCTTGACAGCGCCTCGCTGTTCTCTCTCCGTCGGAAAAGGCAAATTCATTCCTTTCCTGCTTTGCCGGAAAACCACAACTTCCCCGGCCCGGTTCTCCGGTAGTTAGTGCCTCTCCATTTCGGAATGAAGCGATTGCTCTATCCTGAAGCCTCGTACGAGAAACAGAGAAAGTGGTTGCTCAATCGGAAAAACAAAACAGAGAGTAGAATTGTCTGGCATGATAATCAAACGTTGCAGTGAAAGGTTCTGAGGCAACCACGGGACCCGGAGAAACCTTGCGTCGATTGATCAA